CTTCTTTTCCCTCGCATTAATAGAAAGATATTCTTTTCCTTATTTTTCTTCCTGATATCATTCAACCGACTTTCTGTTGTTTGATTTCTCTTTATTGGTTTGATTCCCTTCTATTTTTAATTTTATTTTTAATATTCTGATTTTTATGCCTTATTATTCTATTCTCTTTTTATTTTTCTATATTTTATATTGCATATTTTTTTAGGGTCTTCATCCCTTCTTTAATCTTATATTTTAATTTTTCCTTAATCTTGTTCGAGGTCAGCCCTTTATTGTTTTAATTTTTTTCTCTTATTTTACATTATGCCTTCTTTAAAACATGATATTATTAAAGTATATCTTGATTTCCAAGATTTAACTGGTAAAATCTTATTTGAGACTTTACGCCCTTTATTACCTCCTAATTTAGATTCTCCACTTTTTTATAATTGCTCTTGTCTTATCGTTTTTCAAGGTGCTTCTACTCATCATCGTACTTTGAATCTTGATGATTCTTATATTTCTACAGATTTTTCTTTGGATGATGCTGAATCTTTACTGGAAGCTATTAATTCCGTTCTTTTTGATGATTCTGAGAATAACGATAACAACGATAGTTCCAGTTTAGAAACTTTAAAATCTGATTCTTTAGATGACACTTTGTCTGTATCTCAATTAATTTTTATTTTAAAACCTAATCCTATGATATCTGACTTTGTTAAATCCGAACAATCTTCTAACAGTAACAGTGCGGAATCTTCTAAATCTGATAAATCTGAGATATTTGAGAAATCTGAGATATCTGAGATATCTTCTCAATCAGATAAATCTTCTAAATCAGAAGCTTTACCAGTTCTAATACCTGAACAATTTCTTTTGAAAAATTATAGCTTTAAATTACCTTATAGTGATATTAAACTTTTACCTATGGATGAAAAAGGTTTTTACTATTTAAATAAAATCCCTATTGATTATAGAACTAAATTTAATTTAATTGATATTACTCAATCTCATAAATATATGTTTTATACTAGATCACGTATTCTTAATGGAAGACGTATTTTTAGTAGTTTTGTTCTGTTTACTATTGAATATAAAGATAAAGATAAAGATAAAGGTTTTCCACTTTACTACTTCTTTGAATTTGGAAAATCCAAAACAATTTATATAGATTCTTTTGTTGAAACTCAACATAACGATTTTATTTTCAGATTACTTATTAATAATGAAATTTTACTTATTTATAATACTGAATATTCATTATTATCTACTATTAATAAAGGTTCAATATTCTTAAAGAGTTTAATTCCTACTCTAGATGATTCTAAGGCTCCTCATTATACTATGAGTTCTTCTGAAGTAGACTCATCTAGTGAAAATAATAATAATAATAATAATAATAATAATAATAATAATAATAATAATAATGTGAATAGTACAGATACTGAAATAGGTAATTTCTTACTAAACGGATCTTCTAGTACTTTAAGAGATATATTTTCTGACGTTAAAGTAATTAGCCAAAATAGTAATAGTGATTTAAGAATTGGTTCATTTAATATAAGAACAGGATTATCTTTAGATGTACCTCTTTCTGCAGGATATGCGATCTTTAATAGTAATTTTGATAATAAACGTAAAGTTTCTTTAGAAAATGATGAATCATTAATAATATATAAATCTACATCTCTTTATGAATATCTTAAGGAAAAATCTGATCTTCAAAGAAGTGATTATATGATTGGTGGTTATACAATGTTAACCAAATTATTATTTAAAATGTTTGATGAATGTAATAATTATACTTTCTTTGCTCATAATCTTAGTAATTTTCATTCAGTATATATTATAAGTGCAATATGTTTACATAATAAAATAAATCCTAATGATTTAATAGATATAAGAATTTTAAATAATTCAAAATCTATTATAAAAATAGTATTAAAATATAAAATTGATGGTAAAATACATAAAATAACATTTTTAGATAGTAATTTATTATTAAATACATCTTTAAATAATCTGATAGAATTATTTAAGTTTTCTTATAATGATAATAGAATAATTTTTCCTTATAAGTTTCTTAGAGAAAGTACATTATTTTATAAAGGATTATATCCTTATGAATATCTAGATCATACTACATTAACTGAAAAAGAAATTAATTTTATGAGTAGTTGACATATTCAGAATCCCGATTATATATATAATTTAGAAGAAGAATTATTAAAAGATATGAGAACTGATATTATAGCATTATTATTTATATGTGAAAATTTACGTAATAAATTGATTTTATATTTTGATATAAATTTAGTTAAAATGACAACTATATCTAAATTAGCATTATCTATATTTAAAAATAGATATCCTGAGAATTATAAACAAATACCATTAATTAAAAATAAAACAGTATATAATTACTTGAAAGAGGCTTTCTTTGGTGGTTATACTCAAGTATTTAAACCTTATGAAGAGAATTTAAATTATTATGATATTAATTCACATTATCCTGCTTGTGCATTAGGTGATATACCTACTGGTGAATATTTCTTCACTAAATTTCCTAAAATTCCATATGAAAATAAGCCAGTTAATTATATGGGAGTTTATTCAGCTGTAGTACATATTCCAAATACTGAGAAATATCCTATATTACCAGTTAGAATTGATAATAAAGTTATATATCCGGTAGGTACAATATATGGTTCTTGAACTAATCTAGAACTAGATTATGCTCTTGAAAGAGGTTATAAAATAACTATATTTAGTGCTATTTTGTTTCAATCTAAATCATCAGATATATTTAAAGAATATATTCTTGAGATGTATAATAATAAAACATTAAGTACAGGATTTGAACGTTCTTTATATAAATCATTATTAAATAATTTAATTGGTAGATTTGGATTAAAAATGTCTAAAGAAGTAACATTATTATTGAATAATAATGATTATAATAAAATATTAATAGGACATAAAATATTTTATACTAAACAGATTCAGAATAGTGATTACCAATTAACTAAGGTTTCTAAACAAATAAATCATGAAAAGATAGAGTCTAATAATATTGATATTAATAAATATAGTAATGATCCTCATTATAAAGATATTATTAAGAGTTTAAAATCATCTAATTATCTTGATGGACAATCCATTATTGTTCCTATTATTATCAATGCTAGAGCTAGATTAGTTTTATTAAAATTAATACATAAATTAACTGAGAACCATCTTATTGATGTATTATATTGTGATACTGATAGTATCGTGATTAATAGTACCTTACCTGAAGAACAAGTTGGTACATTGATTGGTCAATTTAAATTAGAATATCAAGCTTTATATGGTATATTTATTGCCCCTAAATTATATCTTTTATATATGAATTCTGATAATATTAAAATTGTTAATAAAGGTATTTCCAAGAAATTATCCTTAAACGATTTTCATTATTTATATAATGGTATCAGTGTTAAAGGTCTTAAAATATCAAATATTAAAGATTGATTAAATGCTTCCGTTTCTACTAAAACATCTGAAGTTGAAATTACTGGTCATTATGAGAAACGTGAGAAAATCTTTGAAAATTCTAAATGAATTGACACTAAACCAATTTATATTAATAAAGATTTTTGATTAAATTATAATAAATCTAAAAAGAAGAATACGTATAATAAAGATTAAAACAAGTCTCCTATCATTGATATTGATTAAGGATTCTCTATTATCTATTATTATCTATTACTTTTTTTTATTATTTATTTATTTCTTTATTTATTTATTTAAATAAAATATATATTCATATATGAATAGATTGGAAATATTCCTTAATAAAGGAATATTGAAAATGAAATGTTATTATTCAATTATTTTTGGAAATAATTTATCCCCGGCGTAGCCGGGATTAATCATCCCCCGCGAAGCGGGCTTATATGTTATTTTTATATTGAAATATATGAATATATAGTAAAAAAAAATATATAACTTTATTATAATATTATGTGTATATATATACTATATAATATTAACAATTAAAACTATAATAATATTAATAATAATAATTAAAGGTATATTAAGTATTAATCTACCGATACCAGTACTACCTAAAACTTTTAATAAACCATTATCAGTTAATTCATTTAAATAACCACCAAAAACTAAAACGGGTCTAATTATTAAATTATTTAATAATTGATCGAAGTAAATACGTTGGTTAAAGAAATGATTGATTTTATTGAATATAGAAGATGATTTATTAATTTTATACATAAATTCATAAATATAAATTAAAGATAAAGATAAAGATAAACCTAATATCATAGGTAAATATTTAAAGATAGTAGGTATAGTAAATTCAGTTTCTATAAAAGTATTAGTATGAGGTAAACCAATATTTAAATGGAATATAACATTGTCTCTATAATAACCTAAGAAAATACTATAAATAGCTAATACAGTCATAGGAATTATCATTCAATTACTTTCATGAATAAATCCATATGTATATTTATTAGATCTAGGATTATTATAGAAAGTTAAATATAATACTCTTAAAGAATAAATAGCTGTTAATGTAGCAGAAGCTGTTGCGATGAAGTACATTATATATCCACTTAATGTATAAGTACCATATAATGATTCGATTATGACGTGAACTAAGTAAAATATATCTCAATTAAGATATATAGTCTCTTTCCCAAACCGTACGTGATAGTTTCCTATCATACGGCTTTCACCGTATTATTTCATAATAAAAACTATAATAAAAATTTAGCCCTAATGGAATTATTTTTATTAAGATAATCTATTAGGAAAATGAGTATTCATATGACAAGTTCTACATAAAGGTATTTGTTTCCTTTTTATTTTGATAATTAATTTATCAACAGGTGATAGATAAGATTTTGAATTTAAATCTTTTAAATGTTTAATATGATGCATTTCAACATTTTTTGAACTACCACATATGTTACATGATAAATTATCCAGAGTTGCTAATGATTTAAGATTTGATGAAAATAATCAAGGTATTTTATCATAAATAGATATTTTGAAATCTCATATATTCACTTTATAATCTGGTTTTACAAAACTATATATTAAAGATTTATTATTTATAATATAAGATATACTTAAAAATTTACCAAATTTATTAAATACTTTTCTACGAGTTTTTAAGGAATACTTAGAAGCAAGTAGCATAGCACAAGATTGAATTAAGTAATAATGTATTTTACTAATTAATTTACCTTTATTAAATGCAAAAGAATAATAATTAAGATATCCTCTATAGATAGAATTATATTGATATAATATTTGTCTATGAGTACCATCTCTTCAAATAAATTTAGGGTTTGGTAAATAACCTTTAATAAAGTTATTTTCTCTTAATTTATTTAATATTAAATGTATTGGAGCTTCTAATATTATTAAATTAGGAATGTTATGAGACTTACCATTTTTACGTGTTCTATATGGATGAGTATTCATTGAAATAAGAGTACCTAAAAATTTAACTTTATCAACTTTAAAATTAGTTATATGTGTTTTACTATCACTTAATTCTAAGTTAATAGTATTACAATAATCTTTAATTTTATTTTTTATTTCTAAAGCTTCATGATAAGATCCTCTTACACCAATTAATCAATCATCAGCATATCTAACATATTCTAATTTTCTATAATTTGGATCATTAATATTTGAATAAGATATAGATTTAAGTTTAACAACTAACTTTTTTAATATAGATTTCTCTACATTATTCTGTATAGCTTTTCTTATTTGATATCTTATTTTATTATGTTCAGGATTTTCTTTAGCTTCTTTACCTTTATCGTAATTAGATTTTATATTTAAAATATATTCGTCTAATTGGTGAAGGAATATATTAGCTAATATAGGACTTATAATAGATCCTTGTGGTGTACCAGATATTGATTTTTTATAAATTTTAAAATCAAAATAACCACTCCTTAAACATTTCCATATTAAATTTGTAAATTTTCTATCTTCAATTTTAGATTCTATAATCTTCATTAATAAATTTTGATCAATTGAATCAAAACACTTATGAATATCTCCTTCAATTATTCAATAAGTACCTTTAAATTTTGTAAAAATATATCTTAAAGCTGTATGACAACTTTTAAGAGGTCTAAACCCATGAGAATTATCTTTAAAAGTAGGCTCAAATATAGCTTCTAAAATCATTCTCATAACTTCTTGTACTAATTTGTCCCGAGGACTACCAATTGTTAATGGACGATTATCTCCATTAGATTTTGGTATGTTTATACGTCTACCAGGGGTAAATTTAAAAGATTCATTTTTTAAAGAATTAATAATCTTTCTTATAACTTCTTTAGATATACCATCTAAAGTTTTATTATCACTTCCTGGTGTCATATTTCCTGGTTTACTTTTAATTTTATTATAAGCTATAATAAATAAATCCTCATTTAACATAAATTTACTAAAAATTCTTTTATCTTTTCTTATTACATTTTTAGAACTTTTTAATGAATATTCATATAATTTATTTAAATCTATTAAAACTTTTGGTGTTGCATTGCTACTGTTAAAACGTTTAAATATATTATTAATACTTAGATCCCTTCTAATATTTTTATACATTTTATATGTATTATATTGTACTACGGATCCTCCGTTACCATAGGAATTACTTCCCTTAGATAATTCCGTATTTCCATTTATTGTGTGACCTGATTCCTTAGATTCTTCATTCATTTCTTTACTTATACCTTGATATAATATCTCTAAAACTCTCTTAATTAAATTCAAAGACACAAAATTTAATTGTTTTAGAAACAACCTATAACAGTCATGTTGCCAACCTATTCTTGAGTCGATCAGAAATTGAAGTTCAAACAGTTTAGTCTTAATCTTAGAATCTTTGACTAAGTTTATAGGATACTTTACTGCTAAACACCCTAAAACCTTTTTGTTGTACATGCTATTTTTAGTCTCGGGTTTTCCCTTTAACCTAAGTACAATGTCAGTAATATATAATAGAGAAATATTAAACAAATGGTTAATTTGTCATACACAATAAATAGCTAAACGGCGCACATCTTTAGAATAATATCCAGTTAGACCAGGTATAGCCATTAAAGATAATGAAGCTATAACCATAGATATATAACTATAAGGTAGGTATTCTATTAAACCACCATATTTACGCATATCTTGAGTTTCTGACATAAAACTATGAATTATTGAACCCGCTGACATAAATAATAAAGCTTTAAAGAAAGCATGACAATATAAATGATATATTGCTAAATCATAAGCACTTGAACCTATAGCTAACATCATTATTGCTAATTGACTCATTGTTGATAAAGCTATAACTCTTTTTATATCATTAGATACTACAGCTATTAAACCACTTACTAAAGTTGTTAATCCACCTAATCATAATATTAATAATAATACTGATGGAGTATATTCTAATATATAAGATGATCTTACTAATACAAATACTCCACTACAAACCATTGTTGCCGCATGTAATAATGAACTAACTGGGGTTGGACCCTCCATGGAGGCCAGTAGTCACGAATGTAGTCCTAATTGTGCAGATTTGGCTGTAGCAGCAATTAATAACATAATAGCTAAAAAATTTAAAATATAAGTATTAGTATGTGGAGTTAATAATTCAATAGTATTAAAGTCTACAGTATGAAATAAAGATAAAGTTGTACCTATAAATATAACAAATAAAGCATCTCCCATTCTATTTAATAAAATAGCTGATAAAGCAGCTTTCATAGCAGCTACACGTGTATGTCAGAAAGATATTAATAAATAAGATATTACTCCTACAAATTCTCAACCTATAAACATCATAACATAATTATCACTTATAACTAATATTGTCATAAATAAAACAAAAGCACTTAATATTATATAGAAACGATTACGATTAGGATCATATCTCATATAATCTATAGCATAAAATAAAACTGCCATAGATACTATACCTACAGGTACCATAACTATCATTGATAAAGGATCTAATAAAATTCCATAATTTATATTAATATTACCTAATGATATTCATGAACCTAATTTTATATGTATAGTTTCTTCAAATATATAAGTTAAAAAATTAAACATTATAAAATATTAGTAACTTTACCTCTCAATCTATAGTATGAAACTAATAAACTTAAACCAATAGCAGATTCTGCTCCAGCTAAAATTATTATAAATAAAGCAAATATTGTTGCTTGTATATCATCATATATATTACCTATATATATTATTTTAACTGTTACTGTTAATAATAATATCTCTATAGCTATTAATAATGTAATGATATTATTTTGACTAACATAAAATGTTAACAAAGTTGATAAAATTGCGATCATTTTCTTTTAATTATTTTTGTAAAATTTTAATTTACCTTAATCCTATTATTAGTTATTTTTTTTGTATATAAAGTTATATTTTTTATTTTCCTCTGTTATACCCCCATAATCATTTTTATTTTGGCTTTCCTAGTTAAACTTGATCTTTTTTATATTCATATATAGTAAAAAATATATATGAATATATATATATATATAAATTTTAATTTATCCCCGGCGGAGCCGGGGATATAATCAGGGGGATAATTTACCCTTCGGACGGGCATTAATATTGATAAAAAATATTATTTATCATTTATTCAAAAATATGTATTATTTAAAAAACATTACATTTTTATACTTTCTTTATTATATATCTATTTTCTCTATTTTTTTTTATAGCTATATTTAGGATATGGTTTTATTGTATCTATAGTAGCTATAGCAATCCTATTATGTACAAATCTAAATACAATAATATTTTAGGTTATAAATATAATATAGATGATATATACCAGATATTAAACATTATTTAGGTGAATTATGTCTTATAGTTCAATGGTTAGAACATTACTCTTCTAAAGTAATTATTTGGGTTCGATTCCCAATGAGATAATATACATGACCCGCTTATATCATGTTTTATTTATGATAAAATATATAATATATAGGTAATAATAATAAAGAAAAGGTATATATAAAAGTTATTTAGATTGTAATAATAGTTATATATTGGGCCCTTATATTTATCTATACAAAAAATGTAAGTTTATATAGCTTAGTGGTAAAGCAATGTACTGTTAATACATCGATTTTGGTTCAATTCCAAATTTAAACGTAAAATGAATATATAATAAAGTAATGGTTATAGTCATCATGATTATCATCATTATTTAAAGTAATTAAAAATAAAAAATAAAATGAATATAACAAAATTAAAAAAAACATCCAATTTAAGGAGTTATGAATTTTTAAATTGATTTATAGGTTTTGTCGATGGTGAATCTAATTTTTTAATATCTACAAGAATTTTAAAAGGAGGACAATCTAGTATAAGTTTTAGATTCAGTTTTAATTTGCATATAGATGATATTAATGTATTATATTATATACAAGAAAATTTATGTATGAGTGATGTTAGAATTGAAAAAAAGACATCTACATGTTCATTTTTAATAAAAAATCCTAAAGATATAGATGAACTAATAGAAATTTTTGATACTTATAAATGCCCGGCCGGTAGGCCGGGGATACCCGCCGCCTCGGCGGCGGGAATTAAATACGGCTACATTTTTAGATTACTTAGATTGAAAAAAAGCTTATAATATTTATAAAAATAGAAAGGGTAAAGCTACCGATGTATTTGATGAAATAGTAGTATATAAAAAAAGAATGAATAATAATAGAACTAATTTTAATTTAGAATCATATATAGGTATTAGTTGATCCGAACATATAAAAATTAACAAATTTTGATTATTAGGTTTAATAGAACATAAAGGTTCTTTTCACATAAATCGTGAAAGATTAAGCCCAATTTTTACATTAAAATTAACTGAAGTTCAATTACAAGTTTTAGAAGCTATTAAAGAATTCTTAATAAAAAAATTTAATTTCTCCCCGGCGGAGCCGGGGATATAATCATCCCCCCGCGAAGCGGGGGGGATAATTTTGATAGATATACATTATATAAATTACTTAATGGTAAAGGAGAAGGAATAACAATAAAATATAGTAAAGCCAATCTAAAATCAAATACTAAACCTAGTTATATTTTAGGATTAAATGATTTTTATATATTATACCATTATTTTTTACCTTTTATAAGATCTATAATTCCTTTATTTATATCAAAAAAAAAATTAGACTTTGAGAAATTAGAAACTATAGCAAAAGCCAGATATTATGGTTTACATTTAGAACCTGAATTAAATAAAACACTTCTTAAATTAAGTTATACTATGAATGACTTTAATTTATCCCCCGAAGGGGGATATAACCCCCCCGCTTCGCGGGGACATTTATCTAATGCAAAATTATCACCTCCAAATGATTTATTTACTGAAAAATTACCAAATGGTGAAATTAATTATAACGTTAGTGAATTTGAGATTAATAATTTATTATATAAGATAAAATATGAACCGCGGTTTAAATATTTAAAAGATGGTCTAGTTATAGATACATTAACAGGAAAAGTTGTTCAAAATAATAATAATACTTTTATTTATGAAGTTCGTAAACCAGATGGAACATTAGTATTATGTGTCAAAATTGAAGAGTTAGTTAAAGTATTAGGTACTAGTAAAACTACATGAAATCGTATAATGAATAAACCTATTGTAATGGAAGGTAAATGAATGGTAATATTAAATCAACATGTAAGACGTGTTAAATTATATTCAAATAACCAGGATAAAACCACAAACCTTTTAGGTGAGGATAAAGAATAGTATTATTATCTATTGTTTATAAATGTTATAGCCTTTTATAAGGTAAGATTGTTTTAGATATTAAAGATTAGATATACGGTATAATATATCAATTTAAGAAAGAAATTCACTTACTAAGTTGGACTTAATTTAATTACTCGCTTTAAGCGTGTATAAAAAACGATATAATCCCCTCCGGGTTATATTTTAGAATCCTTATGGATTATATATTCATATATGTACCCCTTAAGTTAAATCAACTAAAGATAATATATAAGGTATTAATAGAAAAGTAGGCTATTTTAAAAATACCCTGATATAGAAAAATTTATTACTTCAGGAAATATATGATTTCTCATATTATTGAATTATGCTCATCTGTTACAATTCCAATTTAGTTATTATATATTTTTTATTATTTTTAATATATGAATATATATAGATAAATATATCTATTTAAAAATGTTAAATAAAAAAAAGTGTAGTATATATTACCATTCTTTATTGGGTTAATTATTTAACAGGTGCTATTAATACAGGTAATTCACTGAATGTGTGATACTCTGCAGGTCTAGTTAAAATTAACTCTAAGTCAGAATCTCTAGTATTTCTAGTTAAATTAGATTCTATAAAATCTGGAGTAACTTGGATTTCAACTTCCTCATTCTCTCCATTTTCTAATTGTATTTGTACACTTTTTAAACCAACTATAACTGATATTATAGATATAGCTGAACCTATACTACTAATATAGTTTCAACCAACAAATGCATCAGGATATTGTGGTATACGACGAGGCCAAATAATGTTTAATTGTTAAATTTCCTAAATTCCCCAGCATTTTTTAATCATAAAATTAGATGATTATCCATTATTTCGAGATAATAATCTCCCCGGCTACGCTGGGGAAATGATTAATATGTGGGGTTTCAGTTGCCCCATAATATCGCCCCGCCGAAGGCGGGGCCATATTAATAACCCATGCTTCTATTCGCGGGGATTATATACTCCATGGGAGTTAATTTATCCCGGCGGAGCCGGGATATAATCATGAGGGGTTTCACCCCTCTTAATTTAGGTATATTTATTATCATTTAAATAATAATTCTATATATCACTATATAGTTCAGACTATGTCTTTATTTAAAAATATATATTTTAAATATTGGGTACTCTTGGATAAATCATTATTAATGTCCCGCTCTGTGGGATATACCGGCCTCCCGGCCGGCATTAGACATATAAATATATACCCTTTTTGAAAGGGAAAATTTTATTACATCCGATTATTTTATTTATTATCTAGTCGTTGAACGTTCATATAACTTTATTATTACCCTAGAATAATTAATGTAAAACTATATGCTTCGCTGCAAATTGTCTTTTTTATAAGATTTTCTTGCAATTCACCCAATCTATTTTTATTCTTTTATTATTATTTAATTCCCCCGCGACGCGGGGGTATCCCCGTCCTTCGGACGGGCATTATGATGATTAATAACAATCATAAAGTTTATAAAAATTTTTATAAAGGACACCTAAGTTGATCCCGTTTAAACCTAAAAAATGCATGGGAAGAAAAATTATATTTACAGATATAAACAATAGTCAGAAATGAATTTCTGCTCAAACTTTGTTATATTGTAAACCGAACATTGCAGGTCCTCAGTAATAGTAACCTCCTACTAAACTGAATAATGCTCCCATAGATAATACATAATGGAAATGCTATTTTTAAATTATAAAAATATCTTGATATATTTATAGGTATACCCTAGATCTATCTCGATATTTATCATAAAATAAAGGACTATATTTTCATAAATAATGATACACTCCGTGGGAGTGAATTTTTTATTACGATTGACAAATAGTCTCTGAGAATTATATATACATACGAATATATATTTAGATTAGTCCCGCAGCTTTGCTGCGGGCGGCCGTATATAAATTCTGCGGATTATATATTTGAACTATAAAATAGTTACAAGTTTTACATATCAATGATATATACCGGCCTACCGGCCGGTAATTGATAAGTCTTATATATTATTTTGACTATTAATGAATAAATCCTGCCGAAGCCGGACCATAGTAAATATAAACTTAAAAATATATTTTCCCGCATATTGTCAATTTTATAAATCATTTTTTTTATAAATAGATATCATTGAATTTTATCTTATTTATTTATAAATTTTTTATTTATTTTAGGTCGGACATTTACTATTAAAATCCGACGACGTAATAAGTTAAATTGTATGTATTTAATCGGAATAAATAAATTTAAGTAAAAAAATTTGGACTATATCTTTTAATAAGTAAACCTATCATATAAATGATACCCGGCTGAGCCGGTAAATTAAATACTATTAGATAGGTTATTTACTTATTAACACAACGTCTAGTCTCTACATAGTAAATAAACATTAGTACCCCGTAGGGATAATATACATTCAACTAAAAGACAAATATATATACCTTTGCCCGCAGCAAAGCTGCGGGACAGTTTATAAACTTACACGGTATTAATTTTAATACCCGTAGTATGGTTGCGTTCAGAAACCAATATTAAAACCTTCACCGTTAGCTATAATAACATTTGTTTTTACATATTATAACCAATATAAATAAAATAATCTCATAGAATAAAATGTATATTTATTCCAAATATGTGGGGTTTCCGTTGCCCCATAATATTGCCCCGCCGAAGGCGGGGCCATATTGGATATTGATATCTCCTCTGGAAGGAAATATTTCCGATATTATCCCATATTGAGATATTCTTTATTTATATTTTTGAAGTGTGACCTCAAGACACTTGAATTTATGATTTACTATTTTAATAAATAAATAAATCAATGAAAAAATGTATAAAAATATAAAAATATAAAATATAAAATATAAAAATATAAAAATATAAAAATATGTTTATAATAAAGTATAGATGATATATATTTTATAAAAATAAAATTACAAGAAAAGATCTTAAAAATCTGAAGGATTTTGTTTTTTATATCATAAAATATATTGAGAGTATTTATAACCTAATAAAGGGTATAATTTAAAATGATTATTTAAAATATTTAAACTATGTTTATTAGAAATAAATAAATGGGTATTAAGATCATTAGAAGGATTAATAAAAGAATCATTAGTTTGTTGATCTATATTATGCCCGGCGGAGCCGGAATTAGAATTTTCTAAATATAAATTAATAGCTTTTAAAATATAGATATCTTTAATTTGATAAATTATACATTTAGGTTTAGTTCCTTTTATATTTTTAACTTTTTTAAATTCCCCATTTGCTTCTATAAATCCAGATAATCAAGCAGGGAAATAATAAGGAATAAATAATTGATTACCTCTATAATGTAAAGGATAATCATCATTATTATTATCATGATGATAAAAAATAGATGATAAATATAAATTTTCTTTATTAAGTGTAGTATATTTATTATTTCTTAATTTAATAAATTGACTTTTAGAAATATTATTATTATCATTTATAAAATATTTAGCAAAATCTAATTGACATAATTTATGAGTTGATAATAAAGGATATTTAGCTAAAATAATAAATACTTTAGATAAATCTGATCTACTTGAAACAATTCATGTTACATATTTATGATTTTTTTCTATAACTTTTTTCCCACCTATATATTTAACTAATAAATCAATTAATTCTTGATTTGAATCTATATTTATTAAAGATATAAATATTCTTACACGTTTTTTTTTATCATTTATATAATCAACTGTTATAATACCTTTTCCTTCTAATAAACCTACAAAAAATTGTTCTATATAGCCCGCAGCTTGCTGCTGGCTGAGATCATTTATTTTTATATTATTAGCCCCTATTCCCTTAGAATTTATCTCATTTATATTATTTTTATATAAATCTATATTATGATGTATTAAACCATCTAAATTTTTGTTATTCTTATTTTTTAATTGTTTTTTTAATAATAACATATTTTTATATTCACTTAACTCTTTTATTATTAAATTAATGACATTTTTACAGTAAATATAAGAATAAGATAAGACTTTTATATTTTTTATTTTATATTTTATTAAATTTATAATACGATTTCTCGTATCATGGAACGCGACATCGATGGATGCATTGGACAACATAACTCCCGTCACTGCCGTTTAAATACCTTCAAATTTATAAATTTTTTATATAATATAAGTAAAATAAGAAATTTTTATATACTTTTTTATGTAAAAACTTAAAATATGATATATTTAAAATTTCCTTTGGAATTAATCCCTCCGGAAATAAATAGGACTATTTATTCACATAACAAATTTACATTACATGGATTATCATATTTTCCATAAAATTTTTAGTTATAAGGATCACGTATAGTCTCTGAGAATTAAACTTTATATGAAACAAGTTAATTTTCTGCTAATATTAATCTTGAAAGATATAATATGTGAGGTTTCCGTTGCCCCATAATATCAATATCTATCTAAAAAAAATACATTTTTACTTATTTAGAGTAGTATTATTATAAAAAATTACTAGCATATAGTGATCTTTAAAGTGGACTAACAGGATATTAATCCACCGACAGTAAATAAGAATAAGAAACCTAATGCAAATAACATAGGTACTGCTAATCTTACTTCTCCTCCATAAATAGTTGCTCTTTATTAACCTTAATCATTTCAGATTCTGTTATATATAATATAACTAGCTAGTTAAATAAATCAATAATATAACTAATTAACCCTAAAAGTTATTAATACCCCCCGCGCAGCGGGGGGATCCAGAGAATCATAGTTTATTATTGTTAAAGTTAAGTTTAACTTTAAACCATTACTGGCTTTTGGATTAAACCTTAAATAATCATATTATATTTCATAATAATGGTATATAACTTAGATTATCAATGAGCGTCTAATCTCTACACTTTTACATATAAAATTTCTATATATATGATTTAGCTCGTCGATTGACCTATAATTATTACTTATTTTAATTATAGGTTTTCCCCCGAATTTGCCCATTTATATTATTAATATCATAAAATTCAACTTAAAATTTTTTTATTGATAATAATTTGTTGAACAGCTAATTTACAATCTTGCTAAAGGATTATTTTTTATTCAACTAAAAATTTTTATACCAGTTGGGACGGCAATTACCATTGTGAAATAGTAGATTAATCCTCTTTTATTTATACATATAAGTCCCTTCTATATAAATATAAAGTAAATTTTTTATGGGTTATAATATAAAATAAAAGCTTAATTAAAAAACCTTTCCCGAACTATACGTGCTACTTTCATAGCATATAGCTCTCCATTATATATGTATATATATAACTAGATTCCTTCATTACATTTAATAAAAAGATATATAAAATATATCTATACGTTATAAAACTTGTATATTATTATAATTACTATGAATCTTCCGTTAACCTAATACTTTCGATATTAGGTCAATCCCAAATTCTTCTTAAACTTAAATATATATTTACTTAGGTTATTAATTTATATAATATTGTATTTTCCTATATATAATCAGCTACAATTATATATCAATGTTTTGTATATATAAAAATATATAACCATATAAATCTTAACTCAGGGATGAAATTAAAATTCCCTTTTTTAGACATGCTGTGGTTAATCTTAAATTACTTTAAGTATCTAAGTCTAATGTTTTACTTCAAAATATAAAATATCATAAAAATTAAATATCTAGAATGTAATTTTATACAAATATGATTTTAAAAAATAGGGTTCTATTTCAGATTTTATTTTATTTAATTCTATATTACTTATAAATATTCTATATTTATATTTACTTTTAATTAATTTAGTTTTTATACCAAATTTAATATATAAAATATTATTTAATAATATATTATCATAAATATTAAAATTATCAGTACATAAAACTAAACCTTTATTACGTCTATAACTATTACTCATAATTAAATGAGCTAAAACAACATGATCAATATGATCTAATAGATCTAATTTTATAGTTTTTTTATTATCTATATACATAATATTTTTAATATCATTTAAAATACTTAAATTACGAGTAATAAATTGTATATCATAAATAAAATATGATTTAGAATGTCCAACTATAGATTTAACTTTTTTTATATTTTTAGTTCTATAAGGTATATTAGAACAAAAATAAGATATTTCACAAAATATTCATCAGATATAAATAAAATTATTGATAGGTTGTTTAAATCCAAAATATGGATTTCTATATTTATGACTTTTTATTCATGCATTTGATAATATTAAACCAATTAAAATACTTTTATGATATTTACTTAAAATTAAGGATTTTCTTTCATTAGAGGTAATAATACCCTTTTTTAAATTAAACGTTAATTTTTTATCATTTTTAATTCCCCTGTGATCGGTAATTTGTATTGGTACAAGATTGTTAAATACTATATTTATTTTAGATTTATCCCGTTTGACATTTTGTATATGATGATTAATTTTATATTTGGAAAATATTTGAAGGTGTAATATATTACACATTAAGTTTAACAATGAGATGGCGCACGTAGCCGATGTGAAATAAGCTCTAGTATCAATATCTAATCCTACTACATACATATGGTGCTAAGTATTTTTTGTTTATAATATATATACTTATGGACTATATCTTATACTTATTGATTATTTAAATAAGTATCACCACATATAGTCTCTGAGGTTTCTTTTTATATGACTAAGAATAGCATATATATATAAAGTTACCAGCTGATTATTATATTTATTTAAATTATAACTTTAAAAATATAAAATAAAGTATTAAATAAATAACAAATTTTTCAGCTTACAGTGATGTTTTATTACCTTAAATTCACATTCAAGGAAAGCCACTATTTGACTTCAAACTAAAAAACCTAAAAGACCGATTGATCCCATTGCGTATAACATTCCTATTTCACCGAAGATTGGCTTCTTACTGTATGTAGATACGATATGTGATATTATCCCAAATCCTGGTATTATTATAATGTATCTTTTTTGTTTTTTTGGACTATATCTTATATTTTATTTATTTCCCACTATCTATTTTTATTAATTTTATAGATGTTTTTTTAATTTTATTAATATCTTCTATCGTTAATTTTATTTTATTTTGTTTAATTACAAATATTTTTCTTGTTAATATATAATTTAAATATTTATATGATACTAAAGGATATTTATTAATATAATTAATTATAAATTTAAATATATCAAATGATTTAGTTATATATTTATATCTATTTTCATTTTCTTTTATTATTGAATATGATTTATCTAAATGGTTTATAAATTTATTAATTTTATTTAATAAATCAAAATTTTCATGTATTAATATGAAATTTAAAGAAAAATCAATAATATCATCATAATTTCTATCTTTATAAATATTATGTATATCTATATTAAAGGAACCAGTAGAATCAATAAAACCACATAATCAATGATTATTAAATTTTATATTTAAATCAATAGAAGAATTATCCGTGGATGATTCAGGGGCCGAAGGCCCCTCATTATCATAATGAAAAGATCCATTATGTTTATTTAAAAATAAAGTACCACATTCTTGTTTAGGATTATTAATTAAATTATTCATAATTTGATTATATTTATCAAAAGTTTTTAATTTATAATTAATTAATTCTAAAATAAATAATAAACCTTTAGTATGAGTAATTATAAAATTTGTACCATTTTTATATGGTGATTTAATATTTGAATCAATATTTTTAACTTTACCATAACCTATTTGTTTTTTTAATCAATAAGCTGCTGATATATCATTAGAATGTAAATTTATAATTAAATTACCTTTATTATCAAAATAACTATTACCATCAATTAATCCAGCTAAATAATGACCTAATTGTTCATTATTATTAGGTTTATATTTATTAGGTAAATGTTCTGATATAGTTTTATTAGTTACTAAATTTATTTTATTTGATATATGATATTTTTTTATAAAAATAAGGGATTTATGACATAAAATATTATTGCTTATAGTCTCTGGAGATTTAATATATTTATCCCTTTGGATATGCCCGGCGCAGCCGGGAAATTTTATTTCTTGCTGATTAACCCATATATATAACATTTTTACTTTTTCTTTAATCCATTTAGGACATTTAAACATGTATTTATATATATTCCATAATATGGAAAAAGAGTAAATTTCAGCATATAGCAATATTAAGAGGCATACATATACCTCTGGGTGCTATTATATAATGCCGGCCGTAGGCCGGTATCGCCCGCTTCGCGGGGCGATAAAAATAACCCATAATGAGATCCCCCGCGTAGCGGGGAGAATTAATAACTTATCTATTTTAATATCTAGTTATATCAAATTGGATATTTTATATATAATATGGACTATGTCTTTATATATATATATAATATTTCGCATATAGTCTCTGAGATATCTATAAAAATTTTACATATGACATTTAATATGATTTATAATTTTACCCACCGAAGGCGGGCATAGTTATCTGCTAATTATTTTCCTAGATAAATAATAATCTCTTCATTATATTTACATAATAAACTTTATTATTTATTTATCTATATTTAATATTATAACTTTATCCTTATAAAAATAATAGTAATTAAATATATAAAAACTTTTAGCATATAGCGAAATTTATGATATAAACAGTAATAATACTGTTGATTTATCCTTAAAAAAAGATAAATATCAATTTAGGCCACATTTGACCAAAGAATCCTAAATATTGCCCCCTTTGGGGGCAGATATAATCCCCGGCTACGCCGGGGATATATTAACAGTTTAACTGTTATAATACCTATAAAGTAGGTATTTTATCGACTGTACATTAAGCATCATTTCAGATACCCACAAGTGAGCCAGTCTGTAGCGATATCTAATACTACCGACGGTCTTAAATAAAAAAAAAATGATAATCGATCATTATTTTATTAACTCTTAACCGTTTTCACTCGCATCGCAATACTTTATATAATAAATGGATAATTAATCGCGGGGCGATACCGACTTATAGATAAAATTCATTATAACATAAAATATATTATTCCTCTCAGAATAAATTAGTTAAATTTAACCACTTCCGCCCGCAGCTAAGCTGCGGGCTTATATATAATTTTATAAAATCATATAAGTAGTTAATTATATTTATTTTCTTATTAGAGTTACATAAATATAATAGATTATATATATCAATATATATGCCCTATGGGCGTCATAAATTAACTATCACTAGATATAAATAATATATCCTTCATATAGTATATGGTTAAGAAGCACTATAATATGGATATATTTTATTAATATAGTCTTATATATTTACTAAAAAAAATATTAAGTACAACATTTGCTATATTAATTATTTAGTCTTTATATTTATTAAAAATAAATAGGTATATAACTAATTTATATCTTTATTTCAATTCTTTTTTTTAAAATAAATGTTGATCGCCATAGAGTATTCAATCATTGTTTCAAATGAAAGCCCCCGGCACAGATCGTAGCATGCTACTTCCATAGCACTACGCTCCTCTAGTAAAATACTCAAAAAAAATATATATACCCTATAAAACAATAATCCAGGCGGCCATATATTATTAATATCATAAGGTATATATCCCGCCGAAGGCGGGTATAGATTTTGATTTTATGGATTATATATCATCTATTTACTCGCTTTGCGAGAATTTAATGTATTAAATTAGTGAGTAAGTAAATCAATTAAAAATTTATTAAAGTTTTATATCGAAAGTAGTTTTAATCTTGTGACAATTATTATGTACAATTATGCCGGCCGTTGGCCGGTATCATTTATTATTTACTAAAGATGAAAAATAGGAGATATTATGGGAAAACCTCAATTATGGGCCCGCCTTCGGCGGGCCTATATTATCTCCGGCGTAACCGGGGAAATATTTATCTTTTATATATATAGAATCATGAGTATTGATTAAATTAGAAATATCATCAAAATCTAAAAGTTGATTTTTACAAATAGGACAAATATGACCGGCGGAGCCGGGATTTTGTTTAGATATTAATTGTGATCTAATATCTCCTTTATATGTATTAATTAACATAGCTCTTTTAATATATGGTTCTGGATTAGTAAACATACTATAATTTTTAAGTGAATTAGAAGGTTTTAACATAAAATATGTTACATTATCCATAATATCAGTTAATTTTTTAATAGATATATTTTTAGTATCGGATAATTTAACTGTCATAGTATTTCATTTATTTTTATTCATAAGTAAATTTTTACACATTAATGCATAAGAATTTTTATATTTTCTATAAATTCATTTAGTAATTCTACCAAATATGTAATAATCCATACTATGTCTTAATGTATATTGATTAGTAGATGGTATGAAATAATTACCCCAACTATTAATAATTGGGTTTATTAATTTAATAAATTCAATAGGTGTTAAATTTATATAAGATAAACTAGTAATATTTTTAATATTATTTTTAAAATTTTGTATACTTTCTTTAGAAGGATATACGTACAAATTAGTTCTATAAGAAAGTTTAGTAGATAAAGATTTAGGTACTTTTGTTAATCAATTAACTTTATTAGGAGAAATTAAATGAAAAGTTCAACCTAAGAAATTAAATTTAGCTCCCATACTTCATTTTATAATACTTGTTTTATCTTCATTAAGTTCTAATCCTCTTTTTTTTAAGAATTCTATTATACTTATTTTAGTTTTTAAAATATCATTATAATCTAAACTCCCGCCTTTGGCGGGTATAAAAATAAATTTATCAAAAAATCTAATAAAATGTATATTACGTAAATTAATCTTATATTTATCATTTTTAATAAAAGATAATCTTGCATGATGAGATAGTCCATCAAGAGTTCAGTTAATTAACATAGGTGAAATAATATCATTTAGTGGGACACCTTTTATATTATCCTTAGATAATACTTTAGTTATAAATCTAGGTCTTAACTTATTAGTATCTATATTATTATCTCAATTTAATCATAAATAATTAGTTATATAATTAAATTTATGTATGTCATTTTGATTTGAATCTTTTTCAACAATAGTAGTTTTTAATGAATTATATAATAAATTTATAAATTTTAATGGAAAAGGAACATTATCTAATAATCATTTATGTGATATATTATTAAAACATCCTTTAATATTACCATTTAAAACATAATTAGTTAAATGATTAAAATTTCTTTTCCCGCCTCCGGCGGGCATAGATTTAGTTGAAGTTTCTGTTATATCTACATTATGGGGGGTTTCACCTCCCCTGATTATATCCCCGCTAAGCGGGGATAAACTATCTTTTCTGGCTAATAAATCTCATATTTGAGTAATAGCATGATTAGTATTTCTACCAGGTCTAAAACCTCAAGATGAAGTATCACCACAAGATTCAAGATATGGTTCTAATATAATTAAAATAAGTTTTTGAATATATCTATCATTTAATGTTAGAATATCTAAAGGATGTTTTTCATTATTAGCTTTTGATATATAAACTCTTAAAACTTTATCTGATTTATAATTAATTAATTTACTATAATTAGAATTAGCTAACATATTAAATTTTAATTGATTATTTTTATATTTAACTAAAGTATTGTAATTATTTAAATATTCTTTAGGATTATTTATCATTAAATTATATTCTTTTATAGCTAATTTAGTTATTAATTTACCTATTGAATTACTTTTTAATAATTTTCTACTTATTTCACTTATAGTTGTTAATTTACCTTTTCTTTGTTCTGCAAGATTTATATTTCCTTTTTGAAGATTTATAATATCTTTCATAGGATGTTGATTTAATATTTCTGATATTATGTGGGTTACACCCCCATGATTATCCATTAATTTTTTATTATTTGTTAAAAATTTTTTATTTACTTTAATAAATTTTCATACTTTTATATTATCATAACCTGATATATATATATCTTGAGATTTAAATGTTTTTTCAACAGCATAAATCTTAGTTATTAAAGAATTAAAACTATTATCGATATTTGTATATTTAAATACTTCTGATCAAAATTTAGGATTTTCTATAATATGTCTCATAGTTTTTTCAGGATTATAATTATATTCACCTTTGGTGTGATTAAATACTTTACTTTCACTTTCAAAACTTAAGTTTTTTGATATATTATCTCCCCGATAAGCGGGGGATATAACCTGCCCCGCTTCGCGGGGCAATTTGTATTGTTTCATAAAATTTTTATATTCAGATATTGAATTTTCTAATTTTAATAAATAATTATCTCATTTAAAACCTTTAATTACATTAGATGATATATAAACCGATGTCAAAAATTGTCTTAACCTTATCAATTTAGGTATACCATAAATAAATTTTGAATGTAAATCTATACCTTTTTCAATACGAGAATCCATAAGTCAGATTCTTTTATTTTTAGGTAATTTATTTTGATATTTCAATTCTTGTAATGCGGCCAGAGATAATTCTTTCTCCAATTTTCAATAATTAATTTCCAAATTAGTTAATTGATTACTATTTGTATTATAATTACGTCTATAAATTATCATATTTCTATGGTGACCATATTTTATACCTATATTCGTATATCCGTCAAAGACGGGTGATATATAAATATTTTTTTTACTAGCCGTCTTAAAACAGACGGTCTGAATTAATCTTTTCTTATTAATATACCTATTAATAGCAGATGTTAAATTAATATAGATCTGCAAGATTAAATCCGTCCATGTATTTTGTGTGTTGTCCAAGCTATAATAATTAGCTTTCTCTTTAGGGAGTCAGTATTTAAATACCGGCCATATAGACCTAAATACCCCCGCTATGCGGGGGTATTTATTTAATACAGTTGTCATTGGGATTATTTCTCCGCTCCTATTTTTATTTAGATAAACTATCATTTGTGTATTATTACTAACTGTACCCGAAGTAATAAGATAGTTCTTTATAACATAATTTTTCAATGTTAGCCCGATATTAAGAAGGTCAACGAAATAGAATCCATAAACAAAGGACTGTCTTTGTGACTTAGACTTACTATTTATAGGTTTTTTATTAATTAAATCACCTATAAAAGCATTGATACAAATATCAATTAGGCCTATTATATACACAATAACGAAACCTAACACACTTTTGTGAACGCGCACGTACAATACTGGGTCTCCTCCTCCTGCGACTTCATAAAAACTAGTATTAAAATTACGATCCATAAGAAGTAAAGTTACTCCTGCTGTTAATACAGGTAAAGATAATAATAATAATATAGCTGTAAAGAAAAGTAGAGTCAATCGTATACAAATAATTACCCCCCGCTTTGCGGGGGTGATTATCTAATTATCATTATTTATTCTTCTTAGAATTGCTCTCCGAACCGTACATGATAGTTTCCCATCATACGGCTCTCACTGTTAACATCTTATAAATCATGATATCTTATATCATTTATTTTTTTTTTATTATATCTAAAACTACCCTATGATCTTTGATATTTCTATTGAAATAATGTCTTGCTATTCAAGATTTAGGTATATTTAAATAAAGATCAGTTTTAGGATCAGTTAAATATTTACCTCATTTTTTAAAAGATTTAGCCATAGATTTAAATTTATGTTTACGACTTAGAGTTAATGCACAAGATGCTTGTAAATATCAAACCAATGTAGATAGTTTACTATAATTAGTTGTAAAACTATAATAATAAATTAAAGAATTAATTTTGTAATTATAAAATTTTAGTATATCATAATGTGTTCTAACAGTTAAATTACCTATACCTCAAGGTAAAACGCTACCATCTTTTTTTCTTTTTAAAATTCCTACTTCAATTAATGAATTAATAATTTTAGGAATAGGTGCATTAACTATCATTTTATTATTTGATACTTTTTTATTATCATTTTTATTTATTATTTCTAATACATTAGGTTTTAATTTTCTAATATTAGCTCCAAGAAAGCTAAATTCTTTTTTTAAATTAGTTATTATTATTTTATCATCATTAAGTTCTAAGCCTCATTTTTCTTTTAAGAAAACTTTAACTAAATTCTTTATATCAAGGCAGTCTTGATAACTTCCAATAGTTAAAATAATAAATTCATTATCATATCTTATATACTTTATTCTTTTATTATTATAATGCCCGTCATAAGGACGGGAATTCAAAGGATATTCTTTTAATTCATAAATTTTATTTATTATATATTTATCTAATTCATATAATAATATTTTAGATAATATAGGATTAAGGACATTACCTATACCTATTTTATTTCTTTTCCCGCCTCCGGCGGGCATAGTATTATCATCATATATTATACCGATTCTTATTAATTTATATATTAAACTTATTAAATTAGAATCTCCTATTTTCTGTTTAATTATATTAATTAATTTATCATGTGGTATATTATCAAAACAATTTATGATATCACTTTGTATAACTCAAGTATATTTTGATCCATTTAATCAAATATCTCTTAAAGCCATATGAGTTGATCTATATCCATAATGCCCGTCCTTCGGACGGGGATACGAATTTAAGAATTCAGATTTTCATATTGCTTCAATAATAGACGATACTCCGGTTTCAATAATTTTATCCTCTATATTTTCTATTGGATGTTTATTATCTGCTTTTGATATAAATCTTATGGGTTTAGGTTTATATTTACCATTAACAATATTTTTAGATATATTTTCAAAATATAATATTTCCCCGGAGGGGATAATATCGGCCCGCCTTCGGCGGGCCCATATTTCTTTTGTTATATTTATAGATTTACTTTTTATAGAATTGTAAGCTCCAATTCAAAAATATGTATCTTTAAATATTTCATTTAATTTATAATATTTTCCATCTTTTGATTTATAAGATTTGATTTTAGTTATTAGAATGTCAGTTAATTCATTACGTTTAGTAATTTTTTTATATGTACTATACATTCTCATCAAATTCAAGTTAACACTAGTGTTCTTCAGGTTAAATTTATAATTCCCCCGTGGAGCGGGGGTATCCCCGTCCTTCGGACGGGAATTGCATATATGTTTGATATTACAAATATTATTCCCTACTATAACACCTCCGAATACGTTTGATATTATCATATTATTAACGTTTATTTCCCGAATTTGTGTACTTTGTCCTTTTTCCCCGCCGTAGGCGGGGCATGTGTTATTGATTTTAGTTGTTTGCTTATCCCAATTAAGGTATTGAAATTTCAATAAAGGTATCTTATTTTGAGAACCATACTCTTGAGCAAAATAGAATATAGCTTTAAGATATATTGGGTTTAATATTTCATGATTTACCAATAAGCTTTGTTTATCTCCTTGATAAGTATCAAATTTATTAACTTCAACATGATCAATTTCTTTGGCAATAACTCATAAGAGTCATGATCCTCTCGTTTTATCGCTTTTATAACCTGCTATACCATATAAGGTCTTATTAGGTTCCTTATAGGCAGTTATATAAGATATATATAGATCTTTTAAGTTAAAGACCTCTCAAAAATATATAATATTACCCACAAAGTAATATAAGACAAAATACATCCTAGACGGCGCACTCGCTCAAACAAATAATGGGGCATTTACCATATGTAATCCAATAGTACGCATGTTTAAAAATGTTACTATGAAATTTATTGCTCCCAATAGACTGGAAAGACTCGTTAAATGTAAAGCAAAAATTATTTGCATAGACACACCATTATGCATAAAAGCATAATGAAGCCCCGCAACAGAACCGTACAAGCGCCTCTCGACGCATACGGCTCTTTGCCGAGAAAGTTATTATTATGAGGTATATTCAAAATATGGCCGGCTGTGCCGGAATTTTGTTATTACTCTATTCTGTTTAGAAGGGAGGTTAATATTACAAGGACTTCCTTATAACTATAGATCATAATATTTAACTTTATATTCTGCTATCTCTGTTTTAATAGTTTTTTTGATATACTGGTAATGTTCGAAATTGTAGATTTTTTAAATGATTTAAGTAACCCTAGTTCATTTAATTTTAAGATGATTTGTAACGTAGCTTTATCTAGTTCTTCCTTATTGTAATTGGTTAATTTGTCTGGTAAGAAAAGTTTTCTTATCTTTCTGAATTCAGTGTTGAATTCTTTGTCCAATTTAGTTTTTTGAACGTGACATTTCTTGTGTAATAATTGTAAATTGTTTATGTTATTAAGTATGTCTATAATTGTTTGTACTTTTCCCCCAATAATTCTTGGTATTATATGATCAATTTGTACATCTCCTAATCAATTAGTTAATCTACTGTTTAATAAATTAATAGTTTTAGTTTTCACAAGTAATTTTGATTTGTTTGAGTTTACTTCGTTGATGTGTATCTCCGAATGTGTTTGATCATTTAATGTTTTAAATTGATTCATTATATCATTAATATCATGACTGTTATAAGTTAATAAATTATGTCAGTTGATTAATGGTTTTCCACAACAAGTACAATTAAACTTTTGTTTAAATAGTAGTTTGCTTTGGGTATCCCCTCTTAATTTGGCTATTAATATAGCTCTTCTGACATATTCAGTAGGGTTTACATACATAGAGTTTAAGAATAGTTCGCTTTTTGGAGTTAATACACTTCAGATACTAGACATGTTTAAATCGGTTAGATTCAATACATTTATAGAACTAGTTCTCATATTACCTTTATCTAAATTTTCATTACTAATAGAAGGACTTTGAAGTCATATTCTATATGTATCAGTTAATTTATGATAGAATGCTCTAGATGCATTCGCACTTACTTCCCTAGTAAAGTGTTTGATAAAATTTTCATGAGCACTATGTCCATATTTATTCATTACTAATTTACGCATCCTACTTCATACATAAGTATCAAGATGACGTCTTAAGTGTAATTGTTTGGGTGCTGGCGAGAAGTAATTCGATCATCCTCTGATCAGATCATTAACCTTTTTAAATATAACATGTAATTCAAAGTTTTTAAACTTTTGAGAAGTAATGTGTTTAATATTTTCTCTGAATTGTGCAGTAGATTTATTTGATGGATAAGTATAAGTTCCTTTTCAATCTATCAACCTACCGGCATTATGTTTACTAGCTTTAATTAATCAATTTTCTTCTTTAGGATAAATTAAGTGGTGAGTTCAACCTAGAAAATCTACTTTGTTTCCCATTTTTCATGGTGTTATCTTTGTCTTTTCAGACGAAAGTTCCAATCCACGAATTCTTAGGAATTCTGATAATTTTTCATGTAGAAGTTTAGCCATCACTTCAGATTTAGCCCCAATTAGAAAATCGTCTGCAAATCTAGTAAATCAAGTTGTATTGTATCATTCAATTCTAGTTCTATTTCTGTAGTATATTTCACTTTTAACTGTTAGATTTTGCTTCTCATCAGATTTTCTTAGATATTCTGCTCTATCTAAGCTGTATAAGTTATGTTCTTTACCTAAATTATCAGCACTAATTTTTACAAAGTGTTGTAATCCATCTAAGGTTCAGTTCATTAGAAGAGGTGAGATTATACCTCCTTGGGGTATTCCGGTATTATTATCAGATTTTGATAGTAATAACTTAAATTCCCTTGGTGAATCTATTTTATATTTGTGAAATTTATCTTCAACTTCTTCTAGAATATCTGTTTTTAATATTCTTTCTAGTAAGAATTCGTAGCCTTTGGGCATTGGTACATTATTTATTAATCAGTTATGATTTATATTATCAAAACAACCTTTAATGTCCGCATCAATTATATATTGAGTATCATATATGATATTTTTATCTTTAAGTGTTACTCTTTCATATAGTCAATTAGGAACATAAATTTGTTTTCTTCTACCTTTAGACCCTAATGCTGGAATGGTAATCTTTATATTGTTAATTGGATCAATTTCATCTAGTGGAATCGATTTATTTTCAATTGTATGAATATCATGTAGCTTTAGCTTCATTTTCATTTCTAGATAAGTTTTATCTTTAAGAGTTAAGGTTTTTCTTATATTGTTATATTGTAACCTATTATGAATATAAGCAGTTGCTTGATGAGCATTTCTCCCCGGTCTATAACCAAAGGAGAATTCATCTCCAAGTGGTTCCATATAAGGTTCCATTATTAGTTTTAAAAGCATTTGCAGTCCTTTATCTAGTATCGAGGGTATACCTAGTGGTCTTAATTTACCATTTGGTTTTGGTATTCATACTCTTAAAGATCCTATAGGTTTATAGTTCTTTAAGCTATTATTCTTAATGTAGTTACAAATTTTAAATTTTAGTTCATTATTAAATTTCTCATTTTGACGATGTTCGTTATTAGCAAATCTTACTGGATTGGTTTTAATTTCCATCATGAGCTCTTTAATATGTGAAATATATATTTTACCAGTTGATGTTTTTAAAAACCTACGTAATATTTCACGTTGATTTAGATTATCTATTCCTTTACGTTTAATAACCTGATCATTTTTACCTGAGGCTAATGATATTATTCTTTTATAATGGTTATATCTAGGTGTTAGGTATTCCCTAGCACCAGCTGTATCATTATCTTCAAAAATATGAGTATTTTTTTTAAAGGCTAAATTATCAACTCCAGGTGTTTTTGCTCCATTAGTTTTAGAGACTAATTGTACAGCTCAAACTTTGTATATTATGTTTTCCAAGTTGTTTTTCGCTTCGGTTAAGATATCATCTCATAGTTCTTTGTTTTCTACTTTTTCAATTATAGTATTTGAGAATTTGTTTCTTGTATTATACTTAATGTAATCATCAGATTTTAATGTGAATTCGTTTAATTCGTTCAATTCATTTTCAATCTTATTAACTTTTGTTAATAAGACTGTATCGGATTTTTTTACAATTTTTTTATTATTATCACTAAATTTGTCATTTTCTAAAACTTCATAAGAATTTTCGATTGACTTTTGTAGCATTTCATCTATCTTAATTTGAACGTTAAGATATCTTGTAAACTTTATTGCAGTTTTCGCAGAATTCAAGAAAGTAGAAAGATTGATATATAAATTTATACCCCTCTTTACGATGGATGCTTCATCGCTTTTTTCATCTAAGATTCAAACAATGTTTGAGTCTCTTTTGTGTTTTACTACGTTTTCTTTTAGTATTGGAGTTAATACATTTTCTAAATCTATTTTCATTTCTTCTAATCTTTTTAAGGCATCTTGATTAGTGGAATACGAACGTCTTTGATTTAAAATCTGTACTTCAATACTGTGAGTTCTCGACATACTGTTTATATTAACTGTTTTATAGTTAAATTTCGCAGTATCTAATCTCTGAATGTTATAATTTCTTATATCATTGCAAACCGTTAGTCCCCTATAGGAATCTAGGGTCCAAGTAATTATACTAATTATAGAATTGGTAATACTACTTAGAGATTGGCTCCTTACCTTATTTTTCGTTCCTTTGGAATAAGCTTCCAAAGTGCTATTTAGTAGCTGAATTATTGTGCTCTTATGTCCTTCGTCCCTGTAAATCTCGGTGAAGTTCATGTTCTTAAAATTCAATCTTCCGCTGAGATATAAATCATATGAACTTTTGTTAATTGAGTATCACTCAATCGTGTCGGTATAGAGAGTCAACAGACAGTAACTTCACAATAACATAAACCCGGTTTTTGCTGACCTGATTATCGATATGTTAAGAATCATACAAAATAATAAAAAATAAGGCGGTAACCCGCACGCCAAGTCAACTGAAGGACCTGAGTGGGCATTTATTGAAGATAGTGGTGGATAACAATTTGTTTGTAAATATATAACCTAAAAAAAAATTATATATATATCTCATATTTGAGATTTTCAATATATTACTATATTGTTCGGACTATACTTTATAATAATATGCTTAAAGAGGATATAGATCATATTATATATTATCATTTGTAGTCTCTGATACATTTTATTATATATGTAAGCGTATAAACCTATTATAAAAATTATTACTTTATATAAGGGGTCCCCAATATAAGTATTTTATAATTCATTTATATTTAAGATAAAATGAGGTTTTTCACGCAAAAAATGATATTTAATACGGCTTAATTTTTACCGTTCAACCACTACCTGCTCCTTGCTCTATTAAAACGGATGCAATGATACAAACTAAAGCTGGTGGCAGGCATCAGAAACTAATGTTGTTCAATCTTGCTTCCTATAGACGAATGATAATCAGAATTGATTATCAAGCCCCAGGACAGATCTCAGCAAGCGCCTCTCAACGCACTGAGCTCTTTGATAAATATTTATATGTATAAACTTCGGTAATATCTAAATTAAATCCAGAAGGATATAATTACATATAAACAAATAATATATATGATTAAATGAAAAAAAATAATCATATAATATCATATATTCCGACCTAAGCCGTATTATTTTATAAACTTAAGAACTATTAAGCTAAATATTTTATAATTAGGTTTAAAATTTTCTTCTCTAATGTTTTATCATTAATATTTTCCAATTGTTTTAATACAGTAGGATTAACTTTAGATTTATTAATAAGATTTAATTCTTTATCAACAAGATTCTTTAAATTCAATACTAAGTCCATTTTAATATTAATATCAGGTCTAATTTTTACGATTGAACGTTTAAATAAAATTTTATCATTTCAATATATAGGTATATTAATTTTAGTTCCTTCTTGACCTCTCTTAAATTTAGCAGGATTACCAAAATCATAAAGAAGACCTATTAAAAGTTTTAACTTATTTAATTCAATAAATTTGTATGTTAATAAATCAATATCTTCAATATTTAATTTATTTTTTAAGAAATTTCTTAATAAACGACTTAAAACAAGAGCTAAAATGTCTTCATTAGTTTTATTTCTATGACAAGATTTATGAACAATACGTAAATTCTTAATACTTTTTAAAAAAATATTAATATTAGTATTATTTTCACCTGCTAAAAATAAAGGTAAGATATGGTCTAATTCAAGACCATAAGATCAATCAATATTAAATCTATTAACAAGATTTTTATTTATAATATTTTTAATAGAATTAATATCACCCGCTTTAGATGATAAAATATCACTTAAATGGGCCGATTCCGGCCGTAGGCCGGAATTAAGACCATCAGAAAAAACACTAGATAATTCACTTTTTAAGGATAGATTATTATTATTATAAATTAAATCTGTAGAATTTTGATTAACATTTAAGAATTCAGAAGTATTAAGATCTTTATGTGATTGAATATCAAATGAAGAAATTATTAGACTATTTAAATTATTATTAACGGATGTCTCAAGTAATGCAAATTTATCTCAATTAACAAGATTATTTTTACAAATAGGACAGAGTCCTTTTTGGGAATGAAATAGTTTACTCTTAACATTATTTCTTAAATTAGAAATTTTAATAGAACGTTCTATATATGGTAAAGAATTAATAATAAAGCTATTATCTCTTAAAATTTTTATTGGTTTTAAATCAATAAAAGAGTGAGGAACCATTAATTTTCTAATTTCAGGGATAGAAATTTGACTTTCCCTGTATTTATTACTTGACATAATACTTGGTGATTTTTTAAATGTTCTATTAAGATTAGTATTAGTTTCCATAAATAAACGTTTATAATTAATAAAAAATGCACGTGAATATTTTTTATATATTCAACGTTTTAAACATCTTTTAACATATGAATCTAAATATCTACCTAATCTACCTAGACCACCACCAGGAGAAAAATAATTAGCTCATCCAGAAACAGCTCAACTTAACAATTGTATCATTGTGTAATCTGATTTATTAGTATTTTTGATACTAGTAATATTTTTTATATTATCTCTAAAACTTTTAGTACTTTTACTAGATGGGTACAAAAATAAACCAAGAAAATCTCTTAAACTACCAAAAGTACCAGGTTTTTTTTGAGTTAATCAATTAACTTTATTAGGAACTAATAAATGAAAAGTTCAACCTAAAAAGTCAAACTTCTCACCCATTGTAAACTTGATAAGTCTTGATTTTTCTTCAGATATAATCAAACCTCTATCTAATAAGAATTTATTTAAATTATATTTAATATTAATTATAGCATTTTTAGCTTTAGTTATAATTAAAAAATTATCAGCATATCTATAAGAGTAAGTTAAGCTAGCTAATTTTGTTATTGAATTTCTTTTCATTTTATTATATTCAGTTTTTGGTATATCCTCAAATCAAAATATATTATTATCTTTTAAATAAGAAAATAATTTAGAACGAAATAAATTAAAGTCATAATACATTTTATAATTTTTTGAAGTAGTATTTTTAGCCGTTGTTTTAGCTAAATCCCCAATACCATCTAAAGTTCAATTTATTAGTACTGGAGAAACTATACTTCCTTGGGGAACTCCTCTACTATTTGATTCAGTTATAATTGTAAATTTATTAGAACTAGGTTTTATACATAATAAACTCTCTATTTCTTTTGAATTTATTATATCTTGAGATCTAATTCAAATAGGTGTTTTTAAAATATTATAAAATAAATTATAATATTTTTTTGGTATAGGTGTATTATTTAATAATCACTCATGTGAAATATTATTATAACAATCTTTAATATCAACATTGTAAATGTATCAAATTTTACCAAAAGCTGTTTTACCATCTTTAGATTTATCGATAGTTATTTTACCATGTAATTTATCATAATATTTTCTTTTTATAGTACCAGATTTAAAACCACTGTAATTTTTATAAACTAAGTTATTATAAATAGCTGATATAGCTTGATGAGCATTTCTTCCAGGTCTAAACCCAAAGGAACCTCTATCACCTAATACTTCTAAATAAGATTCTATTATAATCGTAAATAACATTTGAACAGTTCTATCTTTTATAGTTGAAATACCTAATGGTCTTAATTTACCATTTGATTTAGGTATATAAACTCTTAAAACTGGGTCTGATTTATAATTTAATAATTTAAAATATTTTAATTCATCTAAAAGATATCATTTTAACTTTTCATTATTTAATAAAGCTTTTTTTCTTAATTCATTATAATAACCTAATGGATCTTTATTTATTTTTTTTAATTTATATTTTAAATCTTGAATATAAGTTTTTCCCACTTTACTATTTAATCAAATTTTATATTTTTCCCTTTTAGATAATTCTATACCCATTCTATTTTTTCTATTTCTTACTTGATCAGTTTTATCTTGTTGTAAATTTATCTCATCCTTTATATGTTTTATTTCATTTTTTAAGTGTAATAAAGCATTTTTTTCATTATTTATTTCTTTTATCTTATACATAAATGATTTACCATCTATTCCAGGAATTTTACTTCCACTTGATTCATAAATTTTATCTATAGTTAATATCTTAAGAATCGGTGACTCTAAACATTTAGAAGCTATATCTAAAATTATTGATCAATTTTCTAAATTGTATAATTGATCTCTATTTTTAATGTTATCATATCTTTCAAAATCTATTCTATTTTTTGGTTCAAATGGACTTATTAAATCATAAGATATTATTTTTTCTGATTTTTCTATATTATTCTGATACATATTTTTATCAACTATAGTATTATTTTCTATATTGAATGATATTGTAGTTTTAAAATTTCTATTAAACAATGTTGAAGAAATTAATCCTAATTGTAATCTTTTTAACTCATAATAATCTTTTATTCCTTTATTTATTTTAGGATCTAAAGTTGGTCAATTATGCCCACCTAAAGTGGGATTTTTAATAGTTTCTTTTATCATAGGAAGTAAGATAGCTTCCAACTCTCCACTATTCTTCTCTAACTTTTCTAAGACTATATTTATTTTGGCTAATGCCTCTTTATTTATTTCATCTGTATTAATAGATTTTAATCTATCTGAAGTTATCGTTGTATAATTTCTATAAGCTCTTATAAATTGGTTTTGTTTTTTCCTATTATAAGTATGATGTTTATAATTTATCATGGTTTTATTAAAACCATCGTACTCATTTTGATTTCTTATATATATAATTTTTCCACCTAAGGCAGTTATTAAATTATATCCACAGAGTGTCATATATAAGAAAATTAATATAATCATTACTATTCATATATAGTAATACCAAAATAAGTAGAAGGCATTCGAATATGTATGCTCCATAAAGAAAATATTCTCTTTATTGACAATTGTTCTTGTATACTGCGCTACTTTATTTAAGTAAATTAAATAATACAGATAATATAGTAAATTATCAATTCATAATGGAAAGATACCCCTTATAAAAACATTCGTATTTTTTATAATCCATTCCATATTTTTTAAGACATGGTTAAGTAGGTCAACATATACAACTCCAATTTGCTTAAGAATCCCACCGTTGCTTAGGGACTTAGTTGGGCTCACTAATTTTTTACATAACATATCGACACCTCCCGCACCGAACGCCATATCTACACTTCCGATAAGAATCGGTAAAAAGAAGTTCAATCACCTTCCATAATATTACATATATCCCCTATAGGGGATATATAAATACATTTATACCAATTTAGATAAAACTGGGAAGGTATAATTATATTTTTCAATATAAATTGGACTTTATCTTCATCCTTTATATAAAAGGAGTATTACGTAAAGTCTCTGAGGATCCTATACCTTGTTTTAACAAGCATAAATAAAATGATGACCCCTTTGGGGTTATCATTTTCCTGGGGAAAATCATTTTATTTATTTTCGTTTCCTGCTGATTGTCCATATATTTTAATAATATGATTTAACATATTTATTATCTTAAAAAAGAATTATAATTTTTAAAAATATATTTAAAAATAACTTACAAAGTTATTAAACTACATAAATAGCCCCGCTTCGCGGGGCTGATTATATCCCTTAAAGGGGATATATTAATATGAAGGTAATATATAATTATATAAAATTTTAGGATTTTCCAGCATATAGTAATATAATAATAGATAATTTTACAATTTAATAATGATGATGATAATCAATGATTTCCACCCCGCTTCGCGGGGGGATAATAATCTCCCCGGCGTAGCCGGGGAAATGATTCCCAAGATATCGTCTCCGGTAATATCATTATTAAGTGTTTAAAACACTATCCACGGCAACTATATACTTATTATATATATCTTTATAAATGATCTCATTTTATATTAGTTCTAGTTTTACTAAAATTTAGTATAATTTTTTTAGTTAACATTAGTTTTTGAATCTCATTAGCTTTATTATTAGATAATGATATTAATTTAGTTATATCTTTATAATCTAAATATTTTGAAGATAATAATGTAAAATTATTTAAATAATTTATAACTAATTTTAAATGATCAATTTTATTAACTATAATATTAAAATTATAATAAAGATTTTTTTTTTTACTAATTAAATTAGAATTAAATAAATTAGCTATAGATATCATAATATTATAATAATGACCTATATTACGAGTTAAAGTACCTGCATAACCAGGTTTATTATAATCAATTAATAATTTAGTTGAATTATATTTATATTTTAAATTTAAATTAAAAGATAAATTAACAATTGTGTTATTCTTTTTTTTAGTTAAAGTAATATTAAAATTACCTTCTGCATCAATTAATCCAGCTAATCATGAATTAGATAATAAATTTGATGTATCTAAAGATTTAACTTTTATAGAATAATCTTTACTTATTTTATTAATTATTATAACTATTAATTCATATTTTGGTGTTCTATAATAACCATTAGTTAATTCTAATATTATATATATATCTTCTATTTTTTTTATATGTCACATATAAACTTTAGAACTTTTATTATATTTAATTATTCCTATATTTAATATATTATATATGTAATTAAGTAAAGGTAAATCTTTATTATTAAAAATAATATCTATAGTTGGTGAAGTTTTATCATCACCTATTCAAATTGATCCTTTACCTTCAATATAACCTGTTAAATATGGACCTATAAAGTCGTATCCCCGTCCGAAGGACGGGCATTCTTTATTTCTATATAAATAAGTTTCATATTTAACATAATGAGATATATTTCTATATATATGATATAAAATAAGTATATTTTTTTTACCACTATGGATGGAAAACAGTTTCACAACTGAATCCCCCAAAAGAACTGAACGTACATGTCACCACGTATTCAGCTCACCAAAGTAAACAATTAGATATAATCTTATGTATTTTCTTATACCATTAATTTTCTAATCGCGCCTCTATGATTTAAATTTAGTATTTACAACTTTATTTTTAGAATGATATGCATGTATATATAATAATTTTTTAGGTATTAAATAATATTTAGTAGATATAGAATTAGTAACTATATGAAAAAGATATACTATATTTTTTTTATTTTTTATATTTCCATGAAATTTTAATTTATATCCGCCTTTGGCGTCATTTTTCATATTTTTATCTTTAATAATAAAATAATTATTAACAATTAATTTTTTACCTCAACGTTTATGTTTTCTATGGGCTCATTTTCAAATCATATTATATATAGCATTTTTAACTTTATTTCTAAAATGTGATGAATTACCTAGATTATAATAATTAGATCAATTTTTTAATATAGGATTTAACTTAATAATTAAATTATAAGAATCTAAATTTGTTGATTTTTTTATTATATATTTAATTTTATTTATAAATTCTATAACTTTATATTTATTAGGGTAAATAGCTATATTTTTAGTATTATGCCCGCCTTCGGCGGGATTATATTTAAATGTATAATTTAAGAAATTTAATTCCCCCACGGAGCGGGAGTATCCCCGTCCTATGGACGGGGATTCTTTATCTTTAAATTTAAATAAATCCATTTTATAAAGTATTAATCCTCTTAACTCTAAAAATTCTAATATAGCTGGTTTTATATAATTTAATATTATATATCTTGATCTAGCTAAAATAACAAAATAATCACCATATCTAATATAAGCTAATTCAGATGATATTTGAGTTACATTTTTTAATTCCCCCGCGAAGCGGGGGTATCCCCGTCCTTCGGACGGGCATTCTAGATGATTGGAAATTAACCTTTTATTATTTTTAGTTATAGGATACAAAGATTTTATTATTGTATCTTCTAAACCATTAAGAGTAAAATTTATAAGTGTAGGTAATATAATACGTGGGGTTTCAGTTGCCTCATAGTATTTGCCCGCCGAAGGCGGCCCCATACTACCTTCTATATTTTTTAATCAAATTTTAATAAAAATTTTTAATTTAGAATCTAAATATAAATTATTTAATAATCATTTTTCATTTTTAAAGAAACCCTTAATATGAGAATTAAATATAAATATATCTTCACTCATAACATTTAATTTATATCTTAATTCTGCTATTGCATTTTTTTTAGTTCTATTATATCTAAAACCATAATTATGTAAATCATTATTTGATTCAACTAATGGTTCTAATACTAAATTTATTAATTCTTGTAAAGCTCTATCTTTCAATTGACTATTTGAAGTTATTTTAAATTTTTTAGGATCGTTAATTACATTTTTTAATCATATAACTAATTCAATTTTATCTTTATTATTAATATTTAATATAAGGGGTTTCCGTTGACCTATAGTATCGGATATTAAAGATTTAGATAGTTTATGAATAGCGAATAATCTAAAAAATAAAGATTTACTTAAAATAAGTTGTTGTTTATATACTTGTTTACTATTTAAACCATAGTTATTGGCTAAATTACATAAATATATTTGTTCTTTGAAAACTTCTTTATAAATAAGATTCATAATCGAATTATTTGGTCAGTTTAAAACTTCATTATTCATATATATTTGTCTCTTAATATCAGTTTTTGATAATTCCTCCTTGACAGTTGAATAATGACGTACATTATATATGTAATTTTTACTAAGGTATCATGAATTCAGCTTTTCTCCAAATAGAACAATATTTGGCTGATATAATTTATCCCCCAAAGGGGGATATAATCAGGGGGCAACGAACCCCCCTAATTTATCCCGGCTACGCCGGGATATAATCATGCCCGAAGGGCATAATTTATCAGTATCTCTAGCATTACCTAGAGCATTTGCTTTCTCACTTTTCTTGCCCCCGTGAATGTTATTAATATCTTGTCATAAACTTGAAATAATCCCCGCGACGCGGGGATGATTATCTCCCCGGCGTAGCCGGGGAGAAATTAATAAGTCATTAACATAATATAAAATTTCTTTTATATTATCATTCAAATAAATAACAGTATCCTTTAATTTAAATCAAAGTACTTCCATTGTGTTCTCAATTTTATTCAATCATTTATTCTTTCCGAGGTTCCCGCATTTGATAGGATTTTTCTTCGAATATAATATAATTATATTCTGAATTGTTATTAAGTCTTCTTCTGTATTGGTATTGACCCTGTTTGTGGTTTTGAAATATATGCACTCATTTATATTTCTTACAGTTAAATGGTCTCCGAATAAATAAAATAAGGAATATTCGGTAATTGTTAAACCAATTTTAAAATAAAGATTCACTTTCGTTAAACTTAAAACAATTATCCGCCCGCAGCAAAGCTGCGGGCGTACTAAAGTTAGAGATAGTTTACTAAATCCTATTCCTATTAAGATATTTCTCCATTTCACACAACCTTCAGAGACTACCTCGTTGGATAGCCCCCCTGTGTTTATCTCTTCATGTATTAATATATGCCGGCCTAGGGCCGGTATCGCCCCGCGAAGCGGGGCGATTATTAATAAACCACACATTGAAAATATTATATAAATATTAAAAATCCTACGACTACGTCGTAAAAATGCTCCAATTAATACTGGCATAACAAATAAAAATAGTAGGCTAAGTCTAGGAAAGTCGCCCTTCCCACTCGCCTCCGAACCGTACGTGATAGTTTCCCATCATACGGCTCTCCATGAATATATATTAACCTCGATAATATAAATAGTCTAGTTTAACTAGATTTCTTACTCTTCTTACGGCTAGTAGCCTCTTTGAAGATAAGTTTATCTTTTTCAGAATTGTTCCAGCATGAAGTTCATCGTGATGAACTGAGCATAATGAAACCTGCTTCCTATTAATAGCACGCATTTGTAATGTGAAAAAGTCTAATTTCTCTTTTTTATTTAGAGATTTCAGATCTTTTATAGCTCTAACATGATGCATTTCAACATTAGAACCCGAATTACAAATAATACATTTTTTAAATATATGCCCGCTTCGCGGGAGAATTAGTAAATTTATTATTTCAATTTTCTCTTATTTTTTCGATAAGGGTTAGAAAATTCATAATTAGTTTTTGCTCAACTAACTATATTAGTTCTACTAAAGGACGAAGGTCATCAAAGTCCAACTCTTTTAGAGTTAACATTTATTCCTAGATCTTTACCATAAGTTGCAAATGTTTTTTTTAGAGTTTTAGTCCTAAATTTACGAGCTAAAGTTAAAGCACAAGATTCCTTCAATAACCAACAGATGTTAGCTAGATTGGGAATATTGTGACCAACTGAATAATGATTATAAATAGATCTTATTACAGAATTATAATATCTAATTATATCAACATGATTTAAATTAATTAGATTACCTCTAAATGTACCTCTTCATTTGAAGAGAGTATGTTTTTTTGGAACAGTTCTTATTCTGATGAACCCTTTAGATTTTAATCTTTTTATAATGTCATTATAATCGAAATATAATGACAATCTAGTTTTCTTACGTCTATAAATTAATTTTTTATTATCTAAAGCTAAACTTTCATGTTGTTTTTCATTATCTTCTCTATTTTTTATTAAAAAACCTAGAAACTTAATGGGGCTTTTTCTTATGTCCGTTATTTGTGTTTTTTCTAAATTTAAACTTAAATGTAAAGTATTAAGAAACTCATTAACTTCTTCTAATATTGTTTTAGCTAGGGTATGACTACCTTGGACACCAATAACAAAATCATCAGCATAACGTATGTATTGAATATTAACTTTAGTTAGAGAACTACTAGGAGTTTTCTTCATTAATCTTCCCCCGCCGAAGGCGGGGTATAGTCTTAATCATTCCTTATATTGGGGATGTTTAAAATCATTAAGTCCATTTCTTTTAGCCTTACGGACTTGTCCAGAAATGTGATTATATTCTGCGTTATGTTTAGTTAATCTATTTCTATTATATTTTATTTTTAGATTTTCCATAAAAATATCAAATTCGTGTAACATAATATTACATAATAACGGACTTAGGATATTTCCCTGTGGTGCACCTTCTAAATGGTTATTAGAAAGATTACCAAACTGATCCATAATTCCACTCTTTAACATAGATTTAATCAATGATAGAGTTCTATCACAAGAAATTTTCTGTTTTAATATATTTAATAATATATCATGATTAATTTTGTCAAAAGCTTTACTTAGGTCAGCTTCTATTACAAATCTACTACTTTGAAATTTACCTTCTAAATCTTTAATAGCTGGTCTTACACCTAATTTGGGTCTAAAACCAAAACTACTCTTCATAAATATTTTCTCAAAATGAGGTTCCATTATTTGTAAAATAGCTCTTTGAACTATTTTATCTCTTGGAGAACCTACAACTAAAGGACGTTTTTCTTTCTTCCCAGGTTTGGGTATCATTACTTGACGCCCTGGTTGGAACTCATATTTATTACTTTTTAACCCCTCTATTAAAGAGGTAAAATAAGTAACATTTATTCCATCCAAAGTTATATTATCTATACCCGGTGTCATATTACCTGGCTTACTTTTAATAGTCTCATATGCAAGGATTAAATTCTTCATTGAAGCAATATATCTGATTTCGATAGGTATTTCCTTATTCATATTATCCATACTATTTACTCTGCCACGATACAAAGTATTGCTACTTCCGGCTTTTGTACTCATATTTCTCATCAATAAGATATTCACTGATTCACTTCGTCATATTGAATCTCCGTTACCTGAAGTCTCACGACTAGGAACTCATAGAGTCCCCTTAGGTAATCCCGAATTCTTTACTACTGGGCTGTATTGTTTTAGGATCTTGCAATGTATGATTTCTCCTCTTCTATTTGAAGTCGTATAAGATGACTGGTTCATAAATGCATGGATGATACTACATTTATCTATCTTACTTACCATCCAATATGGTAGGTCCCATAAGTGACTACTACACTGTATCAAGTTTCTTAACGTATCCTTAACATTACTTATATAAGGTTTATAGTCTTTCAACAAACCCATTCCGTTAGGCTTAAGTGTTCTACTTTCATAGATGGGTTTGGCCCAACCACTTCTAACGTAATTTACTAACCACTTACCAGTTGATCAGATGTTAATTATTGAATAACATAACCCTAATAATAAATTAGACGGCGCACTCATCGAAATTGCATGCCCTGTGACCAGAACATTGAAAATTTGATTATTTGCATTTAAATATTGTGGATTAGGTCCTGATAATTGTAGGGTCAATATTTACTAATATTCTTACTGCCCTCCAAACCGTACGTGCAACTTTCACTGCATACGGCTTTCACCCAAAATGATAACTTATGATTTTTTTACTTTATATATTCTTAATTTTATATCTGTATTAGAACAGAATCTGATAAATATTATATTATATAATATAGAACTATATTTAGGTATTTTTTTAGATATTGTTCCATTTTCCATTTTTATACGTATAAATTTATAAATTAATGATATTGCCCCCGGCGATATCATCCCCTCCGGGAATGATATTGTTAAATGACATTTTATATATTTTTTTTATCATGAATAAATTTTAAATGGGATATACTATCAAAAAATACCTCAGTTATATTAATTTATATTATATATTTATTCCGCTTTTGGCGGACATATGAGGTAGTTAAATATAAGTCTTTTAAAATTGTATGTTTAGATTTTTGTAAAGTATTTAAATAACATCTAAAATCAATGCTAATCCTCTTTCTATTATTTTATCTTTTTAATCCTTAAAAATTTTTGGTTGATATTTACCAGATATAATATCTGAAATTAAATCATCTATTATTAATTTATCCCCGGCGTAGCCGGGGATATAACAATTCCCGGAAAAGGATAACTTATATCCCAAAGGGTATTTATTATTATCATCTTTTATATATAAATTATATATTGTAATTCAAAAATAAGGATTTTTTTTTTCCCGGCTCTGCCGGGCATATATAAGTATTATTTTCATAAGCTTTTAATTCATTTATTAAAATGGCGTTTAATTTATCTTTATTTTTTATATTAGAGAATGGTTTATTTCTATTTTAAGATTTTGTTACGTACATTATTAATAAATGCCCCTCCTCCTACGGAGGAGGGGGATACCCCCGCGGAGCGGGGGAATTAACATTTTGGCTAGATCACTTCATGTTATACATATTTATAAATATATTACTCACTACTATTGATCCTCCGTTTGCGCATAATAATCAATTAGAGGCGCTTAAATCCCTTCTTAATTGTATGTTTATTTTTAACGTGCTTCAAACCTTAGCTGCTTGCTTTATTATATTATTAAATATACATATAGATTTATATGACAATCATCCTTTTCAAGAATAATATATACGAATGGAAATATATATTACATTAGATGATATATTCTGTTCACAATCGACTTAAGAATACAGGCAAATCTTTTCCTTGTGTAAAGTATCAAGTTTGTTAACCTCAACATAGTTTGATTCCATAGGGTAGGGATCTGATAATGTCGATTTTATTTTACCTACCCATTTATTTCCTGCTATACCATTTATATATTTATTAGATAATATAAAGGCAGAAATACTGGAGATACATAACTTTTTATAAAAAAGTTCTTGAATATGTATATGAAATTGCACTGATTCACATCAACATACAACCGACAAAGGCGCACCCATTCTTATTATAACTGACATACCTGTCGCTACCATAGATGCAATTAAACCATATCCTAGATATAATATAGCTATATCTTTATGAGATGTACTATATAATCAACGTGTTATATACGTCATTTGTTTATTCATATAAAATTTATTATTTTTTATGAAAAATTTTAAAACAAAAAATATACCATTATAAATTTATTACTTACTTACCTATATCTTTTTTTACTGTTTTATAGATTATTATATCAATATATCACCGTTCTACGATGAAGATACGAATTTATAAATGGTGATTATCCTATTATACCCGCCGAAGGCGGGATAAATAAAGTAAATACAAAACTACTTTCTTTCGTTTAATATTTTCATTTTTTTTTCTATTTTTACTTTATTTATTATTTTTAGTTTATTTAACTTAAACTTAAACTTAAACTTAAACTTAAACTTAAGGGGTGACATATATGAATATATAATCCATAAATACTGGATTTTAAAATAATGCCGGACTACGGCTGGTATCGCATTTATATACACGTTTAAACGTGTTATTAAATTAAAGCCTAATTAGTTGGAGAGTTTCTTTCTTAAATTTACATAATATGCCGGGATATCTAATCTTTTATATCTAAAACAACTGTATAAATAGTAATTTTTTAGTTAAACCTTATAAAAGTCTAGAACATTTACAAATAATAGATAATAATACTATTCTTTATCCTTACCTAAAAGGTTTGTGGTTTTATCCTGATTATTTGAATATAATTTAACACGTCTTACATGGTGGTTAAATACTACCATTCAGTTTCCTTCCATTACAATGGGTTTATTCATCATATGTCTTCATGAATTTTTTTTTATACCTAATACTTCAACTAATTCATCAATTCTTATACATAATACCAATGTTCCATCGGGTTTACGAACTTCATAAATAAAAGTATTATTATTATTATGAGCTACTTTTCTTGTTAATTTATCTATAACTAGACCATCTTCTAAATATTCATACCGCGGTTCATATTTTATCTTATATAATAAATAATTAATCTCAGATTCACTAACGTTATAATTTATTTCACCATTTGGTAATTTTTCAGTAAATAAACCATTAGGTGGTGATAATTTCGTATTAGATAAATTATAATTATTCATAGTATAACTTAATTTAAGAAGTGTTCTATTTAATTCAGGATATAAATGTAAACCATAATATCTAGCTTTTGTTATAATTTCTAATTTCTTGAAATCTAACTTTTTCTTTGATATAAAGAATGGTATCATAGATTTTATAAAAGGTATAAAATAATGATATAATAAATTAAAATCATCTATTGATATGCTATAACTAGCTTTAGTTTTTTTATTAGCTTTAATATAAGATATAGTAATTCCTTCTTCTTTATTATTAAGTAATTTATATAATGTATATTTATCATAATTAAATTCTTCCTTTAAAAATTTTTTTATAGCTCTTATAACATTAATTTGGACTCCTGTTAATTTTAATGCAAAAGTAGGTCTTAATCCATTACGTCTTATAAAAAAAGAACCTTCACCTTCTATTAAACCTAATAATCAATATTTATTAATATTAATATGTTCGGTTCAATTAATATTTATATATGATTCTAAACTAAAATTCGTTCTATTATTATTATTCATTCTTTTTTTATATGTTACTATTTCATCAAAAACATTCGCTACTGAATCTTTTCTATTTGTATAGATATCATAAGCTTTTTTTCAATCTAGGAAATCTAAATATTTAGTTGTATTTAACTTATATGTATCAAATATATATATTAATCTATCTATATCTTCATGTTTAACTATTAAAAATGTACATGAAGATGTCTTTTCTTCAATTCTTACATTTCCCATATTTAAATTTTCTTGTATATAATATAATACATTAATATCGTCTATATGTAAATGAAAACTAAATTTAAAACTTATTTTAGATTGTCCCCCTTTTAGAGTACTAGTAAATATTAAAAAATTAGATTCACCATCGGCAAAACCTGTAAATCATCAATAAAAATTCTCTTTATTTTTAAAATTTATATTTCTCATCTAAGCATAATAATTTAAGAACCCCATCAATAACATATTATGTATATAAATAATCATAATATGTCTAATACATGTAAATATATAACTGTCATTTCTGCAAATACATGGCTATTATTCGTAAAATCATAATTGTAAATTCTTCAAGAACATACGGCTAACATCGTTATAAGTGAAATCATATGAAACATGTGCAAGCCTGTAAGAGAGTAAAAAGTAGAACCATAGACTCCATCGGTAAGAGTGAATGAAGAGAACATATATTCGAAATATTGTAAAATAACGAATATTACTATTAATAAAGTAGTAAAAATAAATCCGTATAAAGTATCTTTTCTATTACTATTAATTAAAGCATGATGTCCCATAGTAATAGTAACTCCAGAAGCTAATAAAATAATAGTATTTAATAAAGGTAATTCACTAGGAGATATAGCTTCAATACCAGCAGGAGGTCAAGCCATACCGATTTCCATAGTAGGATTTAATGAAGAATGTAAATATGCTCAAAATAAAGAAGCAAATATTAAAATTTCACTAACTACAAATAAATAAAAACCTTGTGTTAAACCAGTTTTTACAGCTTTAGTATGATCTCCTAAATATGTACTTTCAGCTATTACATCTTTAAATCATAATGTTAATACATATATTACATTTATTATATTAAATATAATATATAAATTATTACTCATATAATTATGTGCAGTTAAACCTATACTTAATGCTAAATTCATTAAAGCAAATGAAGTATATAATGGTCATGGTGAAGGGCTTACTAAATGAAAAGGATGTAATTGTATATAACCTCTTATTGAATTTGTCATTTTTTTTAATTTTAAAATATTGATATATAAATATTTGGGTTGAGCTAAATTGGAATTGAACCAATATGGATTACTTAAAAGGTAATTGTCTTAACCATTAGACTATTAGCTCATTATATATAACCCATTATATGGGAATATAGATATATATTTGCCTTCGGAAAGAATTGAACTTACACCAGTCGCGCTTCAAGCGAATGCTCTACCATTTAAGCTACAAAAGCAAATCAAGAGCAAGTAGAATCGAACTACTATAACATGTGTTGAAGACATGGACTTTACCATTAAGTGATACTCTTATTATAAATTAGGTCATATAGGAATCGAACCTATGGCTCAGTTGTGTAAGAACTGCGATTTCACCTCTAATCGAATAACCTTATACCCTATAGGCATTATATATGAATATATATATAATATCTGATATAAATAGATATTCTCTATAAAAATTTTATTATTAACCTAATAAAGGATAATATCGACCGGCGTAGCCGGTGGATAATTTATTCCCCCCAGGGAAGATAATCATGAGGGTTACACCCTCATAATTAATTAAACTGCGTATAATAATAAGAAAGCTATCATTAAAGCGAATAATCCACAAGCCTCTGCTAAAGCGAATCCTAAAATTGCTTGTGGGAATAATGTTGAACGTAATGAAGGGTTACGTGATGTACCGTTTATTAAGGCTACGAATACTAAAGCTATAGCTATTGATGATCCACCTAAAGCTAATGTAGATATTCCTGCTCCTATGTATTTTGCTGCTAATACTAATTGCATTTTTATTATATAATCATACCTTTGATAAATATTCTTCAACTATATTTCTTTATTTTATCTTATCTCATATATATATTTTATTTATAACATTAATCTATTTATTTTTTTATCATTATATGTCAAAGGTGTATGTGCCCCCATCTTATTTATTACTTGGGTTATGTTAAAGAGTGGAATTATAGATCAATTTGATAATTTTTATAATAATCATTTATAAGGTGAATCGTCGATCGATTTTTATCCAACCTAAACCCCTTATATGTTCTTATTTCTTATATGAATATATCTGATTTTTTAAAGTAGGTAAACCTTTTAAGATTTTATCAGTTAAATAAACTCCATATCATAATAACCTATTAATTAATTATTAATATAATATAATAGGATAAAAGGTAAGTTTATAAGGAGAGAATGTTTTATCTCCTTAAAGGAGTTATAATTACTATTTATTACCAATATAGAATAAAATATTTTCTATAGTTGAAATAACAGGTACTAAAATAAGGAAGTAACTGAAGTAATAAACAGTTGCAAATTGACCTAATACAATAAATGGAACTTCAACATGTAATTGACCTAAGTTACCCAATAATAAGAAATTAAATACAAATAAATAGAAAGAGAATTTAGATAATACTTTGAATGTATTACCTCTTATAACTGATCTATCTGTTATAGGTAATATTAATAATATTAATATAGCAGCAAACATAGCTATAACTCCTCCTAATTTATCAGGTATTGATCTTAATATTGCATAAAATGGTAATAAATATCACTCTGGAACTCAATTTTATTTTAAATATAAGTTTTATATTTATCTTTTATATTATTTAATCCCCGCCAAAAGCCAGGATATATATATAAATTTTTTTCTTTCTTTCTTATATTTCCTTTTTAAAAAGGTATATTATCTTTTAAATAATATTTCTATACATTACTGTATAGTTTAGACTATGTCATAATATTAAATTTTATATGGGCCCGCCTTCGGCGGGCCTATATATATAAATATATATATCCCAAAAATGGGTATTTTCTTAATATCAGAAGCGCTCGTGGTTTATAAATATTATTATCTATTTAATTTAACTAGTCGTTGAATATTTATATTCTTCAAATATATATATATAAATTATATATATATCATAATACGAATATACTTTACTGCAAATTGTCCTATATATGCCCGGCAGAGCCGGTAAATAATATAGGATATCCTTGCAATTCACTTCTTTTTCATTTTATATCTTTAGATATATATAATGCGACAGTATATGATTTTAATATATAAAATATTAAACTTATATGTATATAAAAGTATATTACATACTTTTTATTCCCGCCTTAAGTGGCATAAATACATATAATCATATATGAGTTATTATTATCGATGCCGGAGTTACCATAGGGTTACCTGGTATATAGTTATCTGGATGCTAAATATTAAACCGTTATAACGGTATTATATATGGACTATCTCTTCATAAATATAATCCCGGATGGGGTGTCATTCAATTACCCGGCTTAGCCGGGCATATCTCTTTATATTATATATAATCCCCCGCTGCGCGGGGTATACCGGACCGGCGTTCATAAAATATAAATGACGAGATAATTAAATACTTTATATAAATAATTTATGTATACGTATAGTCTCTAAGATTCCTACTAAGTATATATAATATACCTTTGGTTATCTGCTGATTAAAATTTTTATAATAATATTTTACTAAATAAAATTTAGTTTTATTATAAATCATTTCCCCTCGGGGTATTATTATTCAATCATTTCCCCGGGGAGATTATTATTCAATCATTTATCGGTAGATTATTATGAAATCATTTATCTATAAAAAATATATAGATAAAATAAAATAATCCCCTACAGGGATTATTAAAGAAAAAAAATTTTATAATTTTATTCCAGCATATAGTATATATAGGCCATTATTTAATTGACCTAATGTATTAGGTGAAAAGAATACAAATAAACTAAATATTAATAAGAATACAAACACAGTTATTAAATCATTGAACTAAATATTGATCCCTTAGCTAAACCTATTAGGGTTGTCAAATATTCGTCACCGAACCGTACATGATAGTTTCCTGATCATACGGCTCTCCATAACTTTTAATCAGTCTTTTATTTTATTTTATATTTATTTGGATTTATTAATGAAACTAAAATTTTAGGTGTTTTATTTTTATTTCTATTATTATAATCTTTAATTAATATATTATATCCAAATTTTTTATAAACTTTAGATCTACTTGATAATTTATATTTATGAGCTAATGTACGTAAAACTACATCTTTAATAATATAATATATATATGATATAAGTATATTTTTATTATTAACATATTTATAATAATTAATATATTTTATTATTATATTATTCGCTAATTTTATAATATATTCAGGTTTAAATTTAACTCATAATATATTAGATTTACCTTTATGTTTTTTAGATTCCCTAATTAAATATCCTCCTTTTGTTAATTTAGATTTAATTAAATCCATAGGTGCATTTAATTTTAACTTATTATTTTTATATATAATATAAGTATCTAAAAAATAAATAGGTTTTTTATTTATATCTATTTTAATTTCCCCCCGCTTCGCGGGGAGATAATCAGCCCCGCGAAGCGGGGCCATTTCTATATTATTATCATATTCTTCAATAAAAAATTTATCTATCATATAATTAATTTCATGATATTTTTTATTAAAAATGTCCGTCCTTGGGAGGGGGATACCCCCGCTCCGCGGATAAATTATAAATTCATTATTATACCTTATATAATTTAAATAAGGATAAAATTTATTAATATATAAATCTAATTGATGTAAATAAATATTAATTAAAATAGGACTAATAATAGTATAAATAGGATTAGATATTAAATTAGTATTATTAATATAATAAAATAAATAATTAGAATTTAAAATTTTATGTATTAATTCTAAAAATCTTTGGTCACTAATTTTTTGAGATAAAATTATCATAAGTTTATTTTCTATATTTTTATAAAAATAATAAGTTTTATTCTTAGTATGAAATTTATCACTTTTTATATTACCTTTTATAAATAAAGTATATCCTTTTAAATTAGATATTGATGAAGTTGTAATTTTATTTAAAGCTATATCACGATTATTATGAAATATAAATAAAGGTTTATAAATTGTATCTAATATAATTCTAACAACTTCAAGTACTAATTTATCTTCTACATTATATTTTATAGAAGATAATGAAGATTTGTTATTAAATGTAAATTTAAAACTATTATCTTTTAATTTTAATATAATATTATTAATATAAGAATCTGATATATTGTTAATTTTTAAATTAAAGCAAGCTAAATAAAATATATCTTTATTATATAAAAATGTTTTATATAAATTTCTATCAATTATATTATTAGGATAATTTAAAGATCTTAAATTTAGACTGTCTAAATTATTTCATACATTTAATGAACTACCTGTTCTAGTATTAAAATATCTTAGAAAAAAAATTACTGGTTTCCTTCATAGATTATTATAAGAATAAAATAAAGAATAACTTTTAAGTCTTAAATTTGAATCTATTACTATGAAACCTCTGTTCGCATATTTATTACTAAATGAAACGAATCCCGTAGTTGTATAAATCTCTCATATTTGACTTTTAGGTTCATCACTCATTTCCTTGATACCTGCACACCTCAAAGGCATTAGATAAGTATTAATAATTGTTTTATTGATATATTTAAAGCCTATATCAATATTATTAATAAACGTAAAATTTATAGTAAAACGTTCTCTATAATTAAAGAGCTTTAGAAATTGATGTTTGAATAATACAATCCTAACCATGAGTCATTCACATGAATAAATTCTAATAACTATAATATAAAAATTATTCTTTTCTATACATGCTCTGTTCAGTAAATGTTTTCACATATTACCTAAGTATAGTAGTGGAAGTATATAAACAAAATACTTGTTGCTATGTAACAACTGAAGAAATATACCACAACGGCGCACTTTAAATATAAAGTAACTATGCATTGGTATTCTATCTAAATTACCAGTTATTCCCACAGGATTTGAAGAACCATGAATATGTAAAGCTATTAAATGCATTATAACTAATGCAGCTAATATAAATGGTAATAAGAAATGTAAAGGTGAAGTAGCAAATTTATCTATATTAAATAAAAGAGCCCTTCCCAAACCGTACGTGCAACTTTCACTGCATACGGCTTTCTATAAATCTATAAAATACTTTAAAATATATCTATTTAGGTTTTTATCATCCCACGCTAACCGGGGGATTATTATCCATTTATCTTATTTATCATTTTTTATACATATCATTTATTTTTTATATTTTTATTATATATAAATATATATATAATTTTATAAATCTATGTACGCGCTATTCACGCTATAAAGTATAAAATAAAGATATTTTTTTTATTTGTATATTTATTGTTATAATTAATCCACTTTATGGTAGTTTATATAGATCCTTAGTATCTATTTCCTTATAACTAGATTTACTGCTTCCCTTTTCTAAATTTTTAATATATATATATGCCCGTTTCGCGGATATAATTAAATATATATTTAAATATTAAATACTACGGAAGCTCCGATACCTCTATGTTATTAAACATTACAGGTATTCCCGGAGTACTGTTATCTCCCCTATTGTCATTTAGACTCTTCACTGATTTCATATATAATATACTAGCTAAAAATATTATTAAGAATAATATGCACTCTTTGCATTGCATAAAAACTATTTTTACAATCTTAAATAAGAAAGAGGGAAAGAAAACCCTGCTATCAGTTTGATAGAAGTTCGTTAGCCTAGTCATGTGACAACATCTAGCTAGATTAGTTTATATATCTAACCTTTTATAACATGCTATTTTCACTATTAGGTTAGCCCTAATGAGATAAGTTATATGCTTTACGTATAGATCTAATTGATCTCTTAATAATAATACGGATTCTTAAACTTTATAATTTCGATAACCACCCCCCCGCGAAGCGGGGGGATAATTTCTTCCCCCCAGGGAAGATAATCATGTGGGTGTAACCCCTCATAATTAAGTATCTTATAATATGATTGAATCAAGGAAGAATAACCTTCTCACGGCGCACCAAAGAATCTTTGAATTGTTGGATTAGATACTGAGCATTCTATTTTATCTCAATATATCTCTATATTGACTGGACTATATCCTAATCTATTTATTTAAAGTATAGATCTTTAATTTATGAGATATAATCATCAATTTATTATATACCCTATTTTACCGAATCTAAAAAAAAATATCTATATCATCAGCCCGCAGCTTTGCTGCGGGCTTTATAAAATTTTTGATATGATAATTAATGCCCCTCCGAAAGAGGGGGGAATTATTCAATTAATCCTTAAAAATAAACAGTATAATAAATAATCTCCATATATACGGCCGCCCGCAGCAAAGCTGCGGGACTATGATTTTTAATATCTTTATATCTGTCTATGACGTGATATTTAAATAGATTTTCTGCGTTTAGTCTCTGAGTAGCAAAATTTCTAAATTTCACCACTGCTGATTGTCCTTATGTCATTATGATTTTTACTATTTTTAAGTACATAATTTCTATAGGGATAATTTCGGCCGCCTTAGGCGGGCCAATATTAAAAAGGATGTCCCAGCATCAAGAAGAATTTGTAAATTTATATTTACTATAATATGGTCCCTCATGTATATTAAAACCTCCTCATATAACATTTTACTTACCATTTTATATTTTTTTAATTTTATATTTACTTATAATTACTTATAAGATTAGACTATGTCATCATCCTTTAAAGGATGTAAGGCGCTCTTGGAGATATTATTGTTATATGTACTCAATCTCTAGTCGTTGAACGTTTATATCACTTTAAATAGATATCTATTTATCATATATAATATACTTCGCTTCATATTATCCATAAACTTATGGATTTTCATGAAATTCACCTTATTTTTCCTATATATTTTACAATATATGGCCGCTTATATGAGTATTTTTTGATTTTATAATTTTATATATTTAGGTAATTTTAAATTCTTATATCTTATATTACTTTTTAAATCTAATAATCATTTATTATATTCTATTAATTTATTACCTAATAAATGACATTCTGATTTACTAAATAAATCTATAATATTTTGAATATCTTTTATAGATGATATATTTAATTCTATATATTTATCTTTATTTATAGATATACCTTTATTTATATTTAATAATTTTTTTATATTATTAAATAATATAAAATTATGTTTATCTTTTAATTGAAAATATATATCTCTATTTTTTATTTTAAATGAACCTTTAGACATAGTAAAACCAATAAATCAATATTTAAAATAAAATAACTTATTAAAATTATATTTAATTAAATTATTATTAATATAATTATTACTATCAATAATATCAATATCATTATATTTTTCAATATTATTAATTAATATATATTTAACTAATAAAAATTGTTTTTGTTTAGTTTCAGTTAAAAATTGTATTTTATAATAATCTAATAAAGGAATTAATATATTTTTTATATCTAATTTATTAATTTCTAATCTTGCTAATTTTAATCCATTTTTAGGTGTTATATTATAAATTTTACCTAATTTATCCCCCCCAGGGATATAACCACCCCCCGCTTCGCGGGGGAGTGATTTAAATTGATTACTAAATAATTTTAATAAATCTAAATCATTTACATCTAAATTAATAATTAAAGATATATTTATATTATCTTTATCCTTTTTTATACGAATATTACCATTCCCATCTATAAAACCTATAAATTTAGATAATAAAATATAAGGGGGTAACCTCTCATTATTATACCCTCCTTCGGTGGGATGTATAAATATATAAGATAAAGATAAAAAATGATGATTATAAGATAAATGATTGATATAATAATCTCCTAGTAAAAGATTATAAGATATAAAATATATACTTAAATATATATAATATAATGATAAGTCTCAGGTTAACGGAACTAAATCTGAACCAATGAAAGGTATAGCTGATAATAAGTTAGTTATAACAGTTGCCAATATTTAAATATTATTTATAATCTTTTTAAAGATTTTAAAAATTCATATTTCTGCAATTTAACTTGAGATATAATTTTTGAATTATTCAAATGTTTAATTAAATAATACCATGTACTTATTAAGTATAAATTAATAATGTTAGAGTATTACTTTAATCGCCGGCAACTTTTTGCCGGCGGAGGTATATATAAATAATAATACTCATTCGCAAAGCGAACCATACATTTATTAATTATGTATATACCTTATATATAAGATAATAATAACTTAATTCCCGCCTCTGGGCGGGCATATTTTCTCAAAGAATATTTATCCCGGCTACGCCGGGATATAATATCGGCCCGCCTTCGGCGGGCCCATATTTATTAAAAATATAATATCCGAATATTCTTTTTGGTTTATTATATAAGTTATTATTATTTAATAAGCCTTGTGTATAATAAAAATCTTTATATATTTACCTTAGGTAAAAGAAAATTATTATATAAATATTCGAGTGCACATTAAGCATCATTTCAGATACCCATTATTGGACCACTCTGTCGGGATATAATTAACTATACCCACGGTCTTTTTACTTAACATATAAATTTGACCTGTTTTCAATAATGTTGCATTATATTCTTAATAAATAAGAAAATATAATACTATATTTTAGAGATTTTTATATAATCTATTTATAAAATTTTAAATTTCATAGAAGGAATAATATAAGGTTTAACTAATTTAGCTAATAAAGGCATAGAATTAGCTTTAATATGTATATTAAAGAAAATATTACCATATTTATTAGATCCAGACTTATAAAAATAACAATCTAAATTATATTTAATTTTTAATAAAGATGTAAGATATTCTAAATCTTTAAATTTAAAATTATAAGTGGCTAAATTTAAACCTTTATTAGTTTTATATCCATTATTCATTATTCAAATAGCTAAAGCTAAAGGAGATAAATAAATATCTAAATTAGAAGGTAAAATTTTTAATGGATATGATATATTTTTATCTTTTATATATCATAAATCATATATATTATTAAAATCTAAATAAGTTAAAGTATTAAAAGTAATAAATTTTTTTATTTTTCCTTTATTTCCTAATCTTGTATTTATTTTAGGTGTATTTAAATTACAAATACCTAAATTTGATATTAAATTATGAAAATATAATAAATAATCATTATTACTATTTTCTAAATAAAATAATATTTTAGTTCCTTCTTTACTTTTTTTAGCTTGTGATTTACCTAATAAAGAACCATATATTATTTCTAATATTATTTTATTTTTTATATTGTCATTCCCCAACGAAGCGGGGTTATCGATAAAATAATTTTCGTTTAACATATCGTTATCATTATTAAAACGATATTTTTTATTATTACATAAATTTACGCTATTTATAAACATTAAAATTTTATACCTCTCTATTTGGAGTAAATTCCCTCCTTTGGCGGGATAAAAAATAAAATAGTAAATTACTAAATTATTTAAGGTAATAAAAATAAGTGTGTTACCTCAATGACTCATCTGCCCGCCGAAGGGGGATCCGTATTTATCATTATTAAGAGGGTTGTTACCCACCGTCCACCCGGGCATATCGTTATCTTTATTAATAACCAGGCGAAGCCGGGGATATTTTTTATTATTTAATAAATCTCCAATACTTCTACTACCCGCTAAAAATTTATATCCCCATAACAGGTGAAAATTAATAATAGAATAATAATAAATTTCTAAAATATTTAAGGCAAAATTACTACCTCAATGTGACATCTGGCCGTAGCATAAACAGTACTATAATTTGTATGTATTTAAACCTATAAAAAATTTAAAATAAAATTCATTATTGTGGGAGACCCACAAATGTAACAAATTACCGACTGTACATTAAGCATCATTTCAGATACCCATTAATGGACCAGTCTGTAGCGATTATTTATATAACCGACGGTCTCGTTATACTTTAACCGTTTTCATTAATGTTGCCTATTCGATAATAAATAACCAATTAATTTCCGCCAATTGAGGATACCTCAGTTCACACCGAGAATTAAATTCAATACCAGCCGTAAGCCAATATTCCCAATTAAAATTTAATTAAATGATTTGATTTATATACCATAAATCTGTCTAAAATTTTTCTTATAAAAGTTACAATTTTAGATATAAAAATAAAATATTGTGTATATTAGACGGATTTTATTTTTATATAAAATAGACTATCTAATAAAATAAATTACTAAATTATAAAGTTAATCTAAATTTAAAGAATATATATATACTACAATAATAGTATGTCAAAAATAAACTATATAAATAATATAAGAGATTATTCCCATAAAACCGTCCCACCGAAGGCGGGACGGAATTAAGTAAACTAAAATAATCAATAAAGCGGCAATAATTTTAAGATATATACTCCGCTTAGCAATCTAACTTTACTTAAAAATGGTGTCTATTTTTTTTACAGGGTTAGCTAATTCATACTTTATATAGTATTTAGAAAAATGCTTATAATCACTTAAACCAGATTTAATTTTAAATTTTTTATCTGATCTAACGATAAGTTTCTTTTTTTTACTACAAAAATGAGAATAATTGAAGTTTAAATAATCATTTTGATCAATATGATCAATAAAGGATTTATGATTATTAATATGCTGATTATTTAGTAAAGGTTTAAATAAGTCTGGAATATATATATAACCTAATTTATGAGCACGTTGAATGGTTTTAGGACTACATTCTAAATAATGCGCAGCTGAAACTACCGATTCAAATTCACATAAAATATCATTAGTATTTATATCTATTATATAAATAATTTTACGATTTTTATTAACTTTACTTAATTTTAAACGAACTTCATCACTTAATAAAACAGGAGTAATATTTAAACCTAAATTTTTATTATATTCCCTTATTTTATTTGTATTTTTATATTTTTCTATATGATTTGCCCTAATAATATCTAATTCCTTAATTCTTTTATCAGATAATAGTAAATTAAATAATTCTATATCATTTCTTGATTTATATTTATCTAAATTTTTAATGTGAAAACGACCCGCGTTATTTAATATATTAAATTGAGGTACTAATGCATAAATATAAGAACTTTCTATATTTAATAATTCGACATAGTTTTCTTCAACATCTGTAGGTTTATCATAAAATATTAATATACCAAATATAAAATTATTTATACCATATGTTTCAATAGATGATTTTATTAATTTACTACCTAATTTATTTTTAAAAATTAAATGATTTTTGAATCTAAGATTTAAATGGCCCCGCGAAGCGGGGCGATACCGGCCTACGGCCGGCATTATTAGTTTTAGCTGAACCTATATAAAATTCTTTAGTTATTATATTAATAATAATATAAACTCCTGATTCTCCCTCTAACATTATTTTTATAGCTTCTTTAACTTTAGGAGTATCTAAATTATCCCATCATTTAACGGGTTTTACACCTATTTCTTTAAATAAATTATGATATTTTTTAGATGTTTTAGAGGTACTAAAATTTCTTTTATATATTATAAGTTTACAACTAGTATTTTTCATATAAGGATTATATTTTTTATTAGATTTTGGGCTATTGTTCTTAGTATAACCCATAAAGGCAGTGGCCATTGTTAATATAAATATTATAACTCCTATTGTTCAAACTAATACTCTTGGTGATTTATAACTTCCATAGTATAATGCTTTACCAATGTGTAAATACATTGCTATAAAGAAAAAAGACGCTCCGTTGGCATGAACATATCTTATCATTCAACCTCCATTTACAGTAGGGTCAGCCTATTCAGAACTGCCCTCCAAACCGTACGTGATAGTTTCCCATCATACGGCTTTCCATGTATTACTAATTTAATATTTCATACTAAATTTCTTAATATCTATTATTAACTTATACAAAATATGAATAATACATATTATCATTATAAGATATGGTGTATAGATATTTCATAATTCACTAATCTCCTTTTCATAAAAATAGGCCCGCCTTCGGCGGGCATATATTGATATTCCCTATAAGGAATAAGTATTTCCCCGGCGTAGCCGGGGATAATATCGCCCCGCCTTCGGCGGGCCATATTTCATATTTTAGATACTACGAGATTTCCGAGTCCCCATTAAATATTATTCAATTCCGGGGTTACTTCCCTTAGTTCCATTACGTCTATATTTTATGTCCTTGTGTTCTTAGAATCTTGCATTAAATATATCTTAAATATATCCCCCTTAGGGGGGGGATAATATTGGCCTTTAGGCCCATATTTTATCTTAAAAATAAAAAAAAGATAATATATTATATACTATAAATTTATAGTTGATAATACTAATTAGTCAATATATATAATGCGTGATATTTATATATACTTTAGTATTCTATTATAACAATAGGATTATATATTAAATCATCATTAATGTATCAAGTTTCTTATCGTATTCATAAACACTTCCAAAAAATAAAAGATATATATTTTTAATAATAAAAGTATCTTTTATTTATATGCCGCTATCCATCTATTGAGTTTATTAGACTTACCAATACCGTGACATTTATTGGCAATTATTATAATATATTCCCGGCGATATAATCACCATTTCTTTCCTGAGGGAAAAATAATCATGAGAGTTAGACCCTCATAATTTTATCGGGATATAATCATGCCCATAGGGGCATAATTTTAATGAATATAATCTCATATATATATTATAGACTAAAATAATTGATATATTGGACTATATATTTTCAACGTAAGACACAAAGGCGCACTCACGCATTATATGTTCAACTGAATTAAATGCTAATTCTATATTACTTGAATAGTGAAACTAAATATAAATATCTAAATTATCCCGCTTCGCGGGGATGATTAATCCCGGCTCCACCGGGATAAATGAGATAAAATATTCGTTCCCAAACCGTACGTGATAGTTTCCCATCATACGGCTTTCCATCTTTAAAATTCTTTATCTATTACGTGTAAAACTATCTTTATAATATTTTGATACATTTATAAGACTTACTGTTTTATTTAATTCCCGCCGCCTAAGCGGCGGGTATCCCCGGCCTACGGCCGGGCATTTATTATTTTTATAAACTTTTATATTTATTAAAGAACCATATTTTTTTATAACTTGAGCTCTTGTTTTTAATTTCATTTTTGCAGCTATAGTACGTAAAACTGAATCTCTTACAATATAAAATACATATCTCTTTAATCTATTTCTATTATATACAAAATAATAATAATTTAAATAACTCTTTATTATATTATTAGCTAATAATATTATTTCTGATAAATCTAATGAAAGTCACTTAGTATTTGTTATACCTATATGATTTTTATGTAATTTAGATATATATAATTTATTTGCTATTTTATTTATTGGAGCTGTTAAAATTAAATATGGTCCATTTTTTGAATGTTTAATATTAGTATTTAAAAATAAAATATTATCTTTATAACTATTAGTAATTTGTATATTAGGTAATAAATGATATTGACTATAACAAAAATCTAAAATAGTTTTTTTAATCTCTATTGTTTCTTTATAAGTATCATTAACGGCTAATAATAAACTATTATTATATCTTACATACATCATATTATTACTCTTAGATTTTAAATTTAAAATAAATGTATCAAGTTCATATAAATAAATATTAATGAATAAAGAATAAATATCATTATTCCCCCGCGGAACGGGGGTATTCCCCACCTTTGTAGGGACATTCATTATATTATCAATTTTAATAATTTTATTTATTAAAGCTATAAATCTTTCATCTTTAATTTTTTTATTTAATATAAAAGGTAGTTTATCATACGGTATATTTATATCACATTTTATAAACCATTTATAACCTTTAAAATTTGTAAATATATATTTAAGAGTAGAATGAGAATTTATTTTAGATATATCTTGATATAATAAAGGTTTATATATTGCTTCTAGAACTAATTTAATTACTTCAATTAATATATTTACATATATTTTATCATAATGAGATATAGTTTTTAAATTAAAAGTACCTAATTTCAATATATTAATGATATCATCAAATATATTATATCCTTCGTTAGGTATTTTTATATGATTTTTATTTTTTATATTATTATAAGCTATAAAATATAAATCTTTATTAAGTATAAATTTATTATATAAATTTCTATCTATATATTTTTGAGGATAAGTTTTACTATAAATAGATAAATCATTAAGTTTTTGTAATACCTTAAAATTCTTTCCCGAATAAGTACTATAAAAATTACCGGCAAAGCCGGGCATACTTTTAAAGACTAGAACACTTTTCTGTATACTTTTATTTAAAGTATTATATAACCCATTAGAGTTATAATATATGGATTTAACCCCATATTTATTAAAAACAGATTTATTTGTTCTTCCTTCCACATAGATATTATCTTTAGTGGATACCGTAGTTTTCTTAATGTTCAAGATATATATCTCCTTAGGTTGTTCACTCATTCCCTTAATATTAATATATACCTTTATGGTATTATATCAGCCCGCCGAAGGCGGGGCCATATTATTAATACATCTCATCTTCCTTGTTCTAACAGAGTCATGCACTCCTACTCCATTATGAAGATGACTAGCCCCATTACTGTCTAGGCTTAAGTCTTTAGCTTGTGACGATTGGAAATTGAACTTTAAGCAGTATAGCTTTAACCATATATTATCCACGAAGGGGATTATTATATCCCTATGTCTCGTGTATAAATTAGAGATTTCATCTGATAATATAGTATTTAACAGTTTCAATACTAATATTTCCCCGGCGTAGCCGGGGATAATATCGCCCCACCGAAGGCGGGGCCATATTACCTTTTCCCAACAGGCTATGTTCAGCATCTGATTTCCCAGGATACCTAAGTTGGGTGATTTTATTATTTGAACAAAATAATATCTGACCTTATTCAGATTAACACAAGAACTTCTACGGCGCACGTGCATAGCTAAAAATATTCCTGATGCTATTTGTATAACTAAACATAAACCTAATAATGAGTGTGGTCAATTTATACAATCAATAATTTTACGATCTTGTTACTGCCACCCAAACCGTACGTGATAGTTTCCCATCATACGGCTTTCCCTCAGATTTTTTCTATATATTTTACATTTTTTTCTTATTTTTTTATCATAAAAATATTATGCTTAATTTATAGTTTATGATATATTTTATTCTGAGTGATATACTTCATAATATACTACTATTATATCTCCGTGTCCGCAATAATATATCTGGATTATATAGGTTTTGGCCTATATTATATAATTAGAGGCGGTTACATCCCAAATTCTTGTATTTATCTTCTTACTTTTGATATAGTTATATATCAATTTGAATCTATTTTTAGCTGCTTGCGTATAAAACAATCGCCCAGGAGGGCGTATATATGTTAACTTTTATATAAAGTGATTTGAAATTGATTGTCTTATTTAAAAATGTAGGATAATTTTTAAATCTTATTTCAATAATACCATAATATGACTCTTTAGATATTATAATTGAAAATATTAATCTATACGTATCAAGTTTGTTAACCTCAGCATAAATAGGACAACTTGGATATGGCTACTAAAGACGAAGACATCTTATTTCCTATCCTTTCATTATTTGCTATCCGCATGTCTAATTTATTAAATTTAGAATACGTAATAATGAGTTGTATAAATTTAACCCCGCGAAGCGGGGCAATAATTTTATCCCCTACAGGATAAATTTTTGACAATTATTTATAGCTACTTACAACAAAGAGTAGCACAGATAATACAATTAGATGGCACACTCCTACATTTCATCAGTAGTTTATTGAACTAGGTTGAGGACTATCTATTAAATAACTATTTGCTAAAGCTAAATAAGGATTTGATTTTCTAATTGTCATTTTTTTTATTTTTTATTAATTAATTTAACATAAAAAAGGTATTTATATTGTTGATCTTACCTATATATGCCCCGCCGAAGGCGGGGATTTTTATTATACCTTTCTATTTTTTTTTATATATATGATTAATACTTTATGAATATCGATCTTTTATCTATATATCATATTTTTTATATACTCATTTTATATTAATCCCGGCCAACGGCCGGGATATCCCCGCTAGGTCGGGCATTTATATGATATCATATATAACATTTAATATAAGATATTGATTTAAGAAATATCTACCCTAACAGATATTTATATTTTAAATATGATATTATAGGGAATAGAATACCCATATATTAATTACATTATACATCATATTATCATATAATCCTTCATCAAAGCTGTGGGTTATATAATTACATCATACATATTTTATTTTATACTTACTTTTGATATATATCATTTTTTTCTAAAAAAAAGTAAAGTAAGTAATTAGATATGTAGTATATATATAAATAGATAAATATATATAACAAATTAAAATCCCGCCTTCGGCGGGCATAGATACTTATAAAGTTTTTTTTATAAACTACAAAGTAAAAGACATATATGTATATAAATATAGGTATGAGAAGTATTTAAATATATGAATATATATAAAATTTAAAGATAAATATCGTTATAATAATTTAGTTTTTAGTTCTTTAATTTTATTAATGTAACGTCTTTCTAAATTTAAAGCACCTAAATTAATTTCATAAACAAAAGCTATAACTAAAGTTAATAAGAAAATTATTAAGATACTTAAACCATATATACCGTTAGTATAAGCACTAACAACGTAAGGTAATATAGAAGATATTTCTAAATCAAAAGGTAAAAATAATATAGCAACTAAAATGAAAGCTACACTAAATGCAGATCTTGATTGTTGATATGATGTAAATCCACATTCAAATGGTCCATCTTTTTCAATATAAGAATTAGATGTTGAAATTAAATAATTAATAATAATTAAAACACAAGCTACAATTGGGGCTAAATATAAATAAAATGTAAACATATTAAATAGTTATTAAATATAAACCTTCCGAAATAAATGGTAAAAATATAAAGAAACTTATTAATAATATAGTTGCTGTAGCTATTACATAAGCTAATGATAAATTTATATTATTATTTCCTTGAGATATATTTTCTTTTATTGTTCTACTTGTTATTAATACTTTTATAATATTTGCATAATAATATGTTGCTATTACACTACATACTATTAATATTAAACTTTCTAATATATAATTATCTTGTAAAGCACTTATTAATATATATAATTTAGCATAAAATCCTGGTAATGGAGGTATTCCTATTAATGAAAATAAAGCTAATATCATACATATTGCCAATGTTAAATTAGGTAATTTTAATTGATGTATATATATTAATGGTGATCATATAGATATTGGTTTACTTATATATTGACTAGCTGCTAATATACTTAAAAATAATATTATATGTGTTAATGTATATTGTATTATATATATATAAAATGAAATATCAAATGTTATAATTGATAATATAATATATCCAAAATTTAATAATCCACTATATGCTAATATAGTTTTTATATTTATTTGATATAATGGTTTATATGATCCTATAAATAATGATAAATAAAAGAAAATTATAAAGACATTATAATTAAAGTATATAGCGTTTGCAAATATTCATGATGATATAGATATTTTAGCAACAATACTAATATAAGCTGTAATATAAGTTGGAGCATAATTATAAACTGCAATACTTCAACGATGTAATGGAGCTAATCCCATTTTAAATAATAAAGCAATTAATAATATATCAAAATATGTATAAGCATTATTATTAGAAGATAATGAATAAAATATAGATATATCTGATAAATTAGTTGAACCAGTTAAAGAGTAAATAAAGTAAGTAGCTAATAAAATAATAGCAGATGCAACTCCACCCATTAAGAAATATAATAATGAAGCTCTTGATGCATTATATGATCTATTATGTAAACCAGTTAATAAATATAATGAATAACTTTGTAATTCAATAATTATATATAAAGCTAATAAATCATTTACTAATGGGAATAATAATAAACCAATACAATTTGCTAAAATTAATAAAATTAAATAAGGAGATAATAATGTTGATTCATTATTTTTTGATGATATATTTGTATTATAAATAAATAAACCTATTATTAATAATATTATTAATATTATTAAAGGTAAATTATATGATGTTAAATTAAATCAACTATTAAATAATGTAAATCCAGGTATTAATGTTATTATATTTATTGAATTTATAAATAATATTAATACAAAACTTAATACTAATATACCTAATCTATTTAATAATATAGAATGTCCAATTTTTGAACTATAAGATATTATATTGTCACTATCAGTTTTATTTACTGTAGAACTTGTAAAAGTAGAAAATACTAATAAGGTTAAAAATGATGAAAATAACATCTCCTAAACTTTATTTATTAATTATATATCGCCCCGCGAAGCGGGGCGATACCTGATTACGGCTGGCATTTATTATATCATAAATTTCATCATTCAAGTTAAAAATAAGGGGATTTTATTATAAAGATTATCAAATTATCCCCCGCAGATAAGCTGCGGGCGGAGGAGTATGTCATTTTTATCTTATATATGATAATCTTATTTTTTTTATTTATTATTATATTTTTATTACATCCTATATATATTTTTTATTTATTATATAACTTATATGTATTTAAAGGTTAATAATAAAAAAATTCTTATTATTTTATAAAAAATGTTACCATTTTTCAAATTTTGGTATAGGAGAGGGGAGAGGTATAGGTAACCCCCCCTCCGGGGGGGGTATTTCTACTTTTTTTCTATTAAAATTATGTGGGGGGGGGATAAGCTATACCCTACATATAATTAAATTTATTAATTTAAATTTATTTTATACTAATATGGGGAATATTTATATTTTTATTTATAAATTAAATCCCGAAGGGAATAACTAGCAAAATTATCTAATTAAAAGATACCTTATTTTTACTACGGCCGAAATATTTTATTTATTATTTATTAACTTAATTCCCGCCGCCGGGCGGCGGGTATCCCCGGCCTACCGGCCGGGCATTTTATAAATAACTATATTTTTAATTTGAATCTTATAGATATATTTTTTTTTATAAATTTCAATCCCCCTTTGGGGGATTAAGTATTATAAATTCCAATAAAAAATAAAGATATGCCGCCTTCGGCGGGAATAGAATAAAGAAATAGATACCCCCCCCGATATAGTTATAGATAATTTATTTTAAATTCCCCCCCCTATGGGGGGGGGATAAAATTAGCTAGGTTGTAATTAAACCTTAATTTTATACGGCTTCGCCGGACATATAAAATTTTATATATAATACCGGCCTACGGCCGGTATCGCCCCGCGAAGCGGGGCCATTAACTATACATAAACATAAATAAATAAGAAAATCCCGCCTTCGGCGGCATAATGATAAGTATATTTGTAGGGTGAATATGGACCCTCCCGATATTATCCCCTTCGGGAAAATATGTTAAGATATTATCCGGATAAATTTATAGGGGACCCCCTATAAATATCCTCTCATATATAGATTTTTTTCCTACTTTTTGTAAAATTACCCGGCTACGCCGGGCATATTTTTATATAATATCATATTTATTATCAATATCATCTTATTATTGTATATTACTACTAATATAACTATGTAATTAATATAAATAAAATCAAAATATAAAACATATAAAGTAAAGTAAATCCTAATAAAATTGCACATTGGCGATTTTACCTTTGAGTCCTCTCTAAACCGTACGAGATAGTCGCCCATCATACGGCTTGCCAATTCTTCCTTACTGACTTTGTCATATTCGAGATTTAGTATATATCTTTTTTTCATAAATACCCGTCCTTCGGACGGGAATACCCGCTGTGCGGGTATTTTAATATTTATGAGTATTAATGATGATATTAAGAGTTAGAGTTTTCTAATTCATAATTGCTTTTAACTGTATTTAAACCATATTTATGAACTAAGTTATGGTGATATTTACATAATGGATATTGTTTTCTCTCAGCTGCGTGTAATTGCTTACTTATATATGTTTTATGGTTGATATACTTTAAAGGTCTTATGTGATGCATTTCTACATTTTCATAGGTATTACATATATGACAACCCCCAAAAATATTGACAGAGCCCCTTCAGCTTTTTCATTTTAAGCTTTCTAAAGGGTCATTAAATGTAACATTAAATTTATTAAACTTAATGAACTCTTTAAAGGACATGGGGATTTCATATTTTTTATTATAAGATTGAAGATCTGGTTCGGGTATATCTTTATAATAAACAAATTTTACTGGTATACCTTTCTTTAATTTTTCAAGGGGGATATAATCCCCCCGCTTCGCGGGGGCATTTTTCTAATCTTTTTTCATTAATGTTATATTTCATTAACTCTTGAGGTCTAATTAGCTTTCTAAGTTCTTTACCAGTATGTTTGAAGACACTAGCTTTAGTTTTTAATTTATATTTAGCTGCCATTACCATGGCAATTGAATATCTTAGAATATATTGTATTCTGCTTGTGATTATTTTACGAGAGTCAGAAATGGAAAAATAACTATTCATACCATTAATAATTCAATTAATTTTAGTAATCATTAATACTTGAGGCTCAGGATAATGAGAAAAATTAGGTTTGGGTACTCCTTGTTTATCACAATAACCTTTTAAACTTAATCTATCTATAATTTTTTTATAATCAGCCTTAATTTGCATATTTCCCTTTCTATAAGCTTTAACTAATCTATTTACTTTAGAACCATCTAATCTCTTATAATGGTGAAAATATTTCATTAATTTAGGTTTTCCTTTATCTATTAGATAGCCTAAGAAGGGAATTTTCTTATCTTTTATGTTTGTGATTTTTGTTTTTTCATCATGCAAATTTAGATTTAATTCATCATATAAAAATTTTTTTATTTTAGTTTTGATATCTATAGCTTCTGCTTTAGAACCAATTATACCTATTAAAAAATCGTCCGCATATCTTACATAACTTAATCTTTTAAAATTTTCATCAAATAGATTTACAGGTGAAATATTTAATTTCATAGCAGCTTTAACACCATATTTACGTCTATAATTAGCATATTTATGATTTGCTCTACGATTAGTACCTTTGTTGAAATTTTTTATTAATTCCGCCATATAAATATCCAATTCATGTAATACAATATTAGAAAGTAAAGGACTAAGAATACCACCTTGAGGTACTCCTTTTCTTAAAATATATTTTGATTTACCATCAACTATTACTGTTTGTAATAATTCAGCAATTTAATTAATAAAGTTTTTATCCTTTATTGTCATTTTAAGTAAATTTATTAAAATCCTATGATTAACAGAGTCAAAATATTTATAAATATCTCCTTCAATGTATCATACAGCACCTCTGAAGTTGGTTCTTATATATCTCATTGCTGTATGAGTAGATCTGTTAGATCTAAATCCATGGGATGAATTTTTAAATCTAGGTTCATAAACTATTTCCAAGATTGATCTAATAACTTCTTGAACTATTCTATCATTAAAATCTGGAATACCTAAAGGTCTACTTTCATAAGGTTTACCTGGTTTAGGTATATATAGTCTACGGGTACCTCCCACTTTATATGTAAGGTTCATAACTTCTTTTTTTAGTAATTTTAGTGACTCCAAAGATGTTCCATCTATATTTTGATTATTTGATCCTTTAGTTAAGGATCCTTTAGATACAGTTAATTTTTTATAAGCAGCTATTCAGAATTTTATATCATTCATTAATTTAAAAAGACCTTCTACTTTGTCAGTAGGTTTATATATAGCTAAATCTCAAATAGTTTCTAACCTTGTCATAGTTTTAGAGTCTAGCTCTAATAATGCATCCGTATCTCTTGATTTGGTTGAAACCTTAGTTGAATATGATCTTACATTCTGATGTAAAATGTTTAGCCCCCTTGATAAATATCCCGCCGAAGGCGGGCATATATTTCTTATTTTTGTTAAATATATATGCCCCGCAAAGCGGGGATTATTTACTACTACGGGGCCTCCGCCCCATCTGATTGGTCTTGTATTAAAAGTACCAAGGTTATTACCCATTAAATATAAAACATAAGTATATGATAAATATTTAACTTTCAGATGGTTCACCGGTTCCATTGTTAGACTATTATGTTCCCATACCCCCACTTCGTGGGGTTTTAAATTAGATATCCTTCCAACTTTAGACTGCTTACTGCAGTTGTATTTGCTCTTATTATTTAGTAAATCTAACATCGTAACATTTCGTTTACGAACAAAAATAACTATGCATTGTCAAATTATCCCGCTAATGATACGGTACAGGTCTAGGATTCAATAATAACACATTTTATCTAATTTAAATATATATACTTGGAAATTAGTATAGGCGTAGACAATTTGGCCCAGAATTTCCTTTAATAGTCAGGCTATTGTCCCCTCAGCAAGTGCATTACTGTGGGTAAGACTATTGTATTTATAGACAATAATTTTATCTATGATTTTTCAATCAATTTATAATAACGACTTAGGGGTCGCCCTACTATAAAAATGAAATAAAGAAAAAGATAACCCCCCCGATATAGTTATAGATAACTATTAAAAATTCCCCCCCTAATGGGGGGGATATGATAAAATATAAAATATGTTATATATAAAAATTGATAAAGGTAAATGATAAAATATTAAGGTATTTATCATATATATGGTTATATAAATAACATATGATTTATAAAAATAAGAAAATATGTGTTTATTTACGATAAAGTGACAATAAGTTAATTTGGTTAAACTCTGGTACTTCCAATACTATAATACGTGTTCGAGTCACGTTTGTCATAAAAAAAATATACGATAATAAGAATATATATGTATATAAAGAACATTGTTATTCATGGTTGAATAGACTGATTGCAAATTAGTTCTTTAAGGGTTCAATTCCCTCAATGTTCTAGTTGATTTCAAGTTATAAAATAATACTTTGATTTATTTAATTTTATTTTATTTTATTAGATTTAAATTTTACTTAATCTTGATATATCTAACAGATTGTTGCGTAATTGGTAACGTATCTACATTGGGTGTAGGGCTATGGGGGTTCAAATCCCTTCAATCTGAAGATTAATATTTAATAACACATATTTGAAATGGGCCCGCCTTCGGCGGGCCGATACTATACCCTTCGGGTAAATATGGCCCCCCATTGGGGGGGGGCAGATATTATAGGGTGAAACCCTAAATATTCAAATATGTTTTTATTTATCCTTTTAATTAATTAATAAATTATGCCACAATTAGTTCCTTTTTATTTTTTACATTTATTAACTTTTGGTATCTTAATTTTAACTATTTTAATATTTATTACTTCTAAATATTTATTACCTAATATATTAAGATTATTAATTGCTAGAATTTTAATAATAAAATTATAAATATATTTATAATGCCAACCTATGGCATAACCCACAGTGTGGGGTAATATACTAAAAATAATACCTAAAATAAATTAGGGCCCGATGATGATAAATTATATATAAAAGTCCCGGAGCAAAGCTGCGGGCGGGCGTCTATTTTTTATATAAATGGTTAGTTTAATTAACTTAGACCTTAAATACATATAAACTATTAAGGAAATTAAAAATAAAAAAGATATGTTTTTTTCACCTTTAGATCAATTTGAAATTAAACCTTTATTAACTATAAATAATATAATAACATTAAGTATATCTAATTATGTTATATATTTATCAATAGTAGCATTAATAATATATGGATACAATATTTTATTAAATAAATCATATTTAGGATGAAATAGATGAGGTATAGCTATATTAGCTATATATGATACTATATTAAATATGGTTAAAAGTCAAGTAGGTTCACGTGGAGGAATTTATTTCCCATTAATATTTACTTTATTTAATTTTATATTAATAGCTAATGTAGTTTCAATGATACCTTATTCATTTGCTATATCAGCACAAATAGTAGCTATTATATCATTAAGTTTAACATTATGATTAGGTTTAACTATAATAGGATTTGTAAATCATGGATTAGGTTTCTTTTCATTATTTGTACCAACAGGTACACCATTAGCTTTAGTACCAGTTTTAGTTTTAATAGAAACTTTATCTTACAGTTCTAAAGCTATATCATTAGGATTACGTTTATCAGCTAACATATGACAATGTGTTTAAAAGCCAAATTCCGGGGAAGCCCTAAAGCTTTAATAACCAAAGTATTTAAGGAAACTTTTATACCGGCTTGATTAATGACTCAAGGTATGGTAATATCATTAAAGATTTATAAATATAAAATTCTTACCTGTAACATGCTACAGGTTATATAATATTCAATCCCCCCCCAGAAACCCCCATTTTTGGTGAGGGAATTATCTCCCCCGCTTCGCGGGGGAGATGATTATCCCCCCGGCGACGCCGGGGGGAAATTATCTCTTTTAGGAGTTATTATTGTTAAATTATATTTATTAAATGGGTGATCGCGGATCTAAATCATTAATAAAAAGAGGTTTTATTTCTCAATAAAACTAGTATTAAACTGTATATTTCTTTAATAAATCTATATGTTTGATATATTTATTAATGTAAAAGAGCAACGAGTAGATGGTTTTTTGATATATATATCTATATAAGTTATATATGTTATAAGGTGTACTCTAATCGCCAGGAAACTGGTTCTTAAGCCAAAATGCTGATATAAAACAGTAAGTAATTTAAGATTAAAGAAATTTTATCCCCTACGGATATCTAATTATCCATTTATTGTTTTTATATATTTTTTAATAAAAAATAATAAATAAGGGAATTAATTAGTTCAAATTGATTGTCAGGACATTTGTTAATGTTAATATTAGGTTCATTAATATTAAATTTAATGAGCTCATCTATATTAGGTTTTGTTAGTGGATTTATACCTATGGCAGGTGTTATAGCTATAACTATTTTAGAATTTGCTATCGCTATGATACAAGCTTATGTTTTCTGTATCTTATTTAGTGGTTATTTAAAAGACGCTATTTATTTACATTAAATGACCCCGCGAAGCGGGGCAGATTATACCCCCTTAAGGGGATATTTTATTCCTTATATATCTCTTATATATATAGAGATACTCATATATTCATATATACATATTTTACTTATATATCTTATAACTTTTGTATCATATATTTCTTTATCTATCTCTTATAAATCTATGATATTATTAATGCCGGCCGGCATTATATAAAGTTATAAATATACAAACAGATATAAAATAGTAATAGGTAAAATAAAGAAATAATATATATATCAAATATCTTAAGTAGGAATAATCTAAAAACTATTACCTTAGAGTTAGATGTTATTATATAATATAATTAATATATATTCATATATATAGAATCCTACGTAACTAGTAAAATTTTATCGATAAATGTAATCAATAATAATTAACCACAATGGGATTCGAACCCATATAAATACTGTGAAGTAGTATTATCATAACCAATTAGATCATATAGTCAAAAAATATCGTATTGAGGAATCGAACCCCACACCTTCCGATTACAAAACGGACGCTATGCCTGGTTAGCTTATACGACATAAGCTTAAGAAAGGAATTGAACCTATATTAGACGCATATGAGGCGTCTGTTCTAACCATTGAACTACCTAAGCAAAGGATAACTACTGAGAATTGAACTCAGATAAATTGCGCCACATACAATTGTTCTACCTTTGAACTATAGTTATCTTATTGAGGAGAGACTGAATCGAACAGTCGCAGCACTACGGCACTAAAGTTACAATTTAGCTCTAATTACCAACATTAGAATCTCCCCTTTTATTACGGTTAGTAGGAGTCGAACCTACACGATATTAATCCAAACATTTTAAGTGTTTTATGTCTACCATTTCATCATAACCGCTTATATAAAATATACCTATATATATATTATCTCCTATCTATACTTAAATAAAAATTTATCTTTAAAAGATAATGATAATGATAATATATACCCACTTCATGGAAAGGGTGCAATTTAGTCTAATGAGAATCGAACTCATATTTATCGATTATCAATCGATCTCTCTACCATTGAGATATAGACTAATGAACTTAAATAAAAAATATATTTAAGTAATCCCACAGTAAAGTTGTGGGGGGTGTTTAAAAAATAGATGAATAAATAAATAAATCCCGATCAGGTTCCCCTAACCGAACCGTATTTCAACTTACAGCAAGTCCTTTTAATAAAAGCTCAATAAGTAAAATTAAAATTTCTTGCTGTTGATGAGTGGTTAGTACGAAGTAGCAAAAAATTTCACCGTAACACTCTAGTTTACGATTACTAGCAATTCCTCCTTTATGTAACCGAATTTCAGATTACAATTCATAAATGAAACTATGTCTTAATCTTAATATTTAATAAATATATTGGCCCATAGCTAAACTATGGGGTTTAAAGTATATAATATGTTAACTTTGAGTTAATATAATTGTTATTAATATTGTAACACGTCGATAGCCCATCTCATTAGGGTCATCATGATTAGTCTTCTACCTCTACTTCCTATAATTTTACAATTATACTTATCTATAAAGAAAAGGGTTACGTTCATTCAATAACTTAATATTAAACCTCACGGCATGAACTGACGACAACGATGTAACGCCTGTTAAAAATTCAAGAGATGGTAAGGTTCTTGGAGGATCATCCAATTAAATGACATGTTCCACTGCTTGGGACTACAACCGTCTAATGTCTTGTATTTCACCCTTGCGAGCGTACTAGTCAGGCGGAGTACTATACATTTTCATTTTTCTTTTATTGTACTCATAGTTAACTGCTACGACTAAATGGGTATCGAATCCATGTCGCTACCGTAGCCTTCATCTCACAACGTCAATAATTTTAAGTAATCTCTTTATAGTCTTAATGTTTTCGTAGTATTTTATCCCTCTAACTTTAATTCTTATTACCTTATCTCTCTTTCAAGACATTATTCTATATCTTTATTTTTAAAGATTCGTTCTACAGATCCTTTAAGCCATTCTGATCAATGCTTGCCCTCTATGTCTAATTAGGATAGGTAGGTTTTCACAAACTTTCCCCCCTTTAGAACCGTACGTGCGACTTTCATCGCATACGGCTCAGGCATTCTATTTAAATAAAACACCCTTATCTTAAGTCTGCACCCTTTCAAGTTAGTTTATTTAAACCTATCAATAACATTACATTATTGCATTTGCTTTTTAAGAAGTCTTTTACCTCCTATTCGTTATTATTATTTCCATATTTCTATTTTATAAATAACCTCTATAATATATATTATAGTGAATATGAGGCTTACCAAGTTCCATTCTTTATATATATTTACCTTAGGTTCTACTCTTTATCCCTATCAGTTTTAACGTTTATAACAGAATAGATATACGATGAATCTATTCAAACTCCTGATTATTATTTATTTATTTTATCACTAAATAATTTGCCTAAAGAGACCTCTACAAGTAGTTAACTTTAATTAACCATAGTAAATTTACCTAGCATTTATAATATATGTGATATTTATTATAAATTACATTGTTTCTATAGCTTCATACTAAAAAATCACTTTTAAAGCATGTATAGATAGGTACATATTTGTTACGAATAATGTCGATATTTTATCGAAATATAAAGAATAGCTTACATGTCGCACACCGCAGCTGCTGGCACATATTTTAGTTAGGACTCTTTCATAATTAGTATCATTATTACTATTATTTAGAAGTTTATAGTTAATCTTTTATTATTTGTAATTAAATATATAAATTATTATATATTTATAATTAATATCCTTCTCGTAGATAACTTGATCAGTCGTTAGACCATTGTCAAAGATTCCCCACTGCTGCTCTATATAAGAGTTGATAATAAATCAATGTGGCCGTTGTGACGCTTATCGCCGGCTCCAGTTCCAAGGCTAGATTAAATTATCTATTACCTACATCTGAATAAGATATTTTTTTTATCTTATATCACTCACCTTAACGCTATTAATTTAATAACTTGCATGTGTTATGTCTCTACATAGCATTTGATCTGAACCAACATCATGTTCTCTAAATTTTATAAAATTTTAAAATTAAATTACTCAGAATTGAACTGAGATACATCCATTATGAGTGGACTGCTCTACCATTGAGCTATAATTCATTAAAAATATGCAGTAGATAGATTTGAACTACCATAATAAAGGCATGAGCTTTATATGTTACCAATTACATTATACTGCTTACCTATGACATAGCAAGAATCGAACTTGCATAATAATATCCGTAATAATATACACTAACCATTGTGTTATATGTCAATAAATAACGGATAGCCAGCGATTCGAACGCTGATAGCTTAAAAGCAACTACGTAGCAAGCAGATTAGTTTACCAATACCGAGCTATCCTTTTATTTCGCATCGCATCAGATTCGAACTGACATCTCTTATAGTGACATTATAAGGCTTTACCTTTAAGCTACCAATGCTTACTGAGTCGACATGATTCGAACATATATAAACCTAGCTCAAATCTAGGTGACTTGCCTATTAGTCTACGACTCACTTTTTATTAAGCTAACTTTAAATTATCTCTCCTATATCTTATTTTTTTCATACAAAAAAAAAGGCTAAAAAGATATAAACCTAAAGACGGGGATAATGACATATTTGTCCTTGAAGTGTTAAATAAGTCCTCAAACTATTTTTGTAGAAATAGGATATTTATAATAAAATACAGAGGTAAAATGTTGTTATATAATATTATATTAAGAAAAATGTTATAAAGTATATAAATTACGTTTTATGTTATTTATATCTCTCTATCTCCGTACTAAAGACGGGGATACTCTATTATTCATATTTTATTTTTAACCTACATTGTTTTCATTAATTTTATGCCCGGCGGAGCCGGGATATTAGTAATTATTTATAGATTATCATCATTATTTATAGATAACATATTTATATTTTGGTTTTCATTTTATATAACATATAATATAATTTTTTTTTAAGGATATTTCTTATAATTTATCCCCGGCGTAGCCGGGATTAATCATGGGGTTGTAAACCCCATAATTTATAAAAAAATGTTACCATTTTTCAAATTTTGGTATAGGGGAGGGGAAAGATATAGGTAACCCCCCCCGGAGGGGGGGGTATTTCTATTTATTCTTTAATAAAATTATGTGGGGGGGGGATAAGCTATACCATATATATATTTAAGTATAATTATTACCTTATTTTCTACTAGTATTTTTACTTTTATTTATAAATTAAATCCCGAAGGGAATAACTAGCAAAATTATCCAATTTAAGATACCTTTTACTTACAACGGCCTTCGGCCGTTATTATTCACTTTATTTTTTATAAATGAAATTTTATAAATAACTATATTTATAATCTGAATCTTATATACACATTATTAAATTAATTTCAATCCCCCTTTGGGGGATTAAGTATTATAAATTTCAATAGAAAATATATATTTGTCGCCTTCGGCGGGAATATGGTAAATAGATAAACCCCCCCCGATATAGTTATAGATATATATTAAAATTCCCCCCCCTATGGGGGGGGATAAAATTAGCTAGGTTGTAATTAAACCCTAATTATATAATAAAATAAATAATATGAGTCAGCCTATATTATAGATTTAGAAATATATCCAAAAGGTATAATGAAAAATATATTTGGGGTTAGGTTCCCCCATAATATAGGCCCGCCTTCGGCGGGCCGATTTTTGCAAAGATAAAATTTATACCTATATATTTTATACCATGAGTAGGTTTTTTAGCTTAGTAATAATTTTTTATATTATTATTAAACTATAATATCTTTTTTATTTAACTAAAATTTAAATATTAGATTAATATATAACTAAAGAAACATAGAATACATAAAGTTTCCCGGCTGCGCCGGGCATATATAAAAATAAATCTATTTATTATCTTAAAAAATAATCCCCGGGGCATGCTTAATGAAAAAAATTCACCATAAATGGCCCCGCGAAGCGGGGCTATTATATTACCCCGCTTCGCGGGGGGAGATGATTAATGTTTCACATAAATTCGGAGGGGTTTAACCCCTCATGATTCACTCCGGGAGGAGTAAATTATCCCCCCGCGTCGCGGGGGGATGATTCATGTTTTACATAAATTATCGATGATTATATAAATTAATTAAAAATTAAATTTTAACTGTTTTAATTCCCGGCGCCTCGTAGGCCGGGCATTCATTTAATTAATTATATAAATAAATTTAGATGATTATATCCCCTAAAGGGGATAAATTATATAGTATGAATATAAATATAAAATAAATAATAACATATACGGCCGCCCGCAGCTTTGCTGCGGGACTAAAATATAATCCCGCCATCGGCGAGCATATAAAAATACCCTTTAGTAAAATAAAAAAAAATAATTAAACCGGCTACGCTGGTATTAATCATGATTAATGTAAATCATAAATAATAAATACAAATTTAAGAGTATATAATAAAATTAATCTTGTTGTAAGTTGATATCATTTAGTATAAAATAAAAAATGCAATTTTTAACTATGAGATAGATAATATGTTAAGATATTATAGGGAGAACCTGAAATATGACCCAAGGGCGATATTATCCCCCCGCTAAGCGGGGGGGGATATATTAATTATGGGAGTGTAACTCTCATGATTTTATTAATTATGCCCACTAAGTGGGATATATATAGGTAAGGATGTATGGCTGAGTGGTTTAAAGCGTAATACTTGAGTTATTAAGACTTAAAAGTCCACGTGTTCGAATCACGTTGCATCCGATAAAAATGACTATGGCGAAATAGGTAAACGCGATTAGTTTAGGTCTAATTTATTTAAGGGTTCAACTCCCTTTAGTCATATTAATGATTATAATTATTAAACAAAACTTATGACATTTATTTATTTTTTTTTATCTTCTTTTACTTCTTTAAGTTCAAGATTATTTAATCAATTATCTAAACATATAATTTTAATAGCTAGTGGTTTATTAGCGATACCAACTTTATATGATTGATCAGAAATTAATGTATTTTATACTACTGATGGTATAGCTGATATTTTAATATTATTAACAGCTTATTTAATACCTTTATCAATTATATCTAATTGAAATAATATAAATAATACTTTATTTTTTGAATTAGTTTTAAATTTAGGTATTATATTATTAATTAATTTTATGTGTCAAGATATGACATCTTTTTATATTTATTTTGAAGCATCTTTAGCTCCTTTATTTGTTATGATAGGTTTATATGGTGCTGCTAATAAAGATAAAGCTGCTGATTATATTTTAATTTATACATTATTTTCTTCTTTATTTATGTTATTAGCTATTGCTATTTATGAAATTTTATTAGATAATACTGATTATCAAGCTACTAGTTTATTAGTTTTATCAATTGATTTACAATGTATATTATTTTTAGCTATATCTATAGGTATAGCTGTAAAAACACCTTTAGCACCAGTTCATACTTGATTACCTGTTGTTCATTCAGAATCTCCTTTAGCTGGATCTATATTATTAGCTGGAGTTATATTAAAATTAGCTGTTTATGCTATAATTAGATTAATATTACCTACACTATCTGATGCAGCAGTTTTATATACTCCATTAGTTTATGTTTTATGTGTTATTACTATTATTTATACATCAATAATAACATTAAGACAAACTGATTTAAAAGTTATTATAGCTTATAGTTCCATCTCGCATATGGGAGTATGTATATTAGGTATATTATCTAATACATTAACTGGTATATCTGGTAGTTTAGTTTTATCTTTAGCTCATGGTTTTGTATCTCCAGGTTTATTTATTATAGTTGGTGGTATATTATATGATAGATATCATAATAGATTAATTTATTACTATCAAGGTTTATTAACTTATATGCCATGATTAGCTGTATATTTAATTATATTAAGTTTCTGTAATACTGGTACACCATTATCTTTAAACTTTATTGGTGAAATGTTATCATTAACGGGATCTATTAATAGAGCTCCTATTTTAGGTGCTTTAGCTGCATTATCTGTTCTATTATCTGCTTCATATCAAATGAAAATAACTAATAGATTAACTGGAGGTATTAAAACACCTTATATTTCATTAACAGCTGATTGTACTTATAGAGAAAGTTTCTTAATGTGAGCTTTAATATTACCTACTATTTTCTTTGGTTTATTCCCTAATTCAATATTAAATATGATATGAGAAGGAACTAATTTAATTTATAAAATATAAAATTTCTTTATTACATATTTAAATATATATATATTCATATAAAAAATACCTACCTAAAACAATAAAATAGATATAATATTTAAACAAGCCACTGAAGGACCAGATATTTATAAAATACACTGATGGACCAGACATTTATAAAATACACTGATGGACCAGACATTTAGCCCATGGGTGTATAATAAGTCCACTATTAGTTAAATTGGAGATATACAATCTTTTATCACTAGGATTAATATGAGGGGGATTAATCATCATTTATATTTTACTTTATTATATATAGGAGTCGACGGTTAAATAATATTTACCCGGTTCCGCCGGGTATAATTTAGGCCCGCCGAAGGCGGGCCCATATTTAGGGAAAACCCTATAATATCGGCCCCTGGCCATATTTACCAGCGAAGCGAGTTATGAATCAGATCATATACCATTAATTTTGTATAAAAATTTATCCCATAGAGATATAATTATCGGGTATAATTATAGGGGGGATATAATGGGGGCCCCCTAATCATGAGGGTGTAACCCTCATAATTATCTATTTATACAAATCCATATTTTAGGTGTCAATATTAACATATACGCCCGCAGCAAAGCTGCGGGACTAATCTATATTTCATAAATAAGATAATCTCTATATATCGAGAGTATAATATAGAATGTAATAAGTATAATACCGGTCAACTAAATATTGGCCCACTGATGGCGGACCCTTATTATATAGAGATAGACTATATATATTTTTTTATTGCTTCTTCAATAAATCTTGAAAATATGGGCTCTGCTCGGCTCATTTTTTTTTTTAGTGATTCATTTTTATTATATATATATATAACATACCTATATACCCAAAAAATTAACTAAAGACCTATTTACTTTTATTTTTTATCTGTAAAGAATATAACATTAACTTTATTTATAAAAAATATATGTAGGAATTAATTTTATAATAGATATATGTTAAAAATTAAATGCTGTACTTATAAATATATTATTTAACCGTATTTGGTCTCTATCCAACCAAATCCGTTCAGTTAAGCTTAAGTGTTATACTTTCATATCTGAATATATACATATATGGCCCGCCTTTGGCGGGGATTTTACTCATAAAAAGATTAATATCTACCTCGCCCCATATTTAGTAGATCTATATACCATATTTATTATATCATATAAAATAATTAAATACTTATTTAACTCTATTCTAAAATTATATTAAGGTATAAATATATGATTAAATATATAAAATATAGGTGATATATTGAAAAAAGGTATATGTAATTAATATTATTTTAAGGATTACGAATCAAAATTTAAATAATGATAAAAAGATAAAAACTGTAATAACAGGGATCAATCATAATCATGAAAATGATAAAAAGAGAAACAAGTGGAATGAAACATCTGAGTAACTTGTTAAATAACCAACAGGGATAATATAAGTAACGGTGAGTGAAAGTATTAAAATCTTAAAGTATTACCAAGAGGTAAGAATAAAGTAGTTTCCAACTACTAAGAAATAAAATTAAATTTTAGATTAAAGTACCGCAAGGGAAAGTAAAGAAATAGAATAATAAAGAGCAGTTATAGTATAACGTACCTCTTGTATAAGTGCGACAAGAAGCATTAATAATTAATGTGGCTAATAACCACCTAACCTTTCCATTGGTTAGACCCTATCTATACATGCTGAAGGAGTAATCATCAGTTTGAAGCTATAGAGACAATGTAACATTATTCCCATTAAATTTAATCGGAGTGCTAGGGTAATAATTCTATGATAAACGAAAGTGAACTTGCATTGAGGCTTCGTAAAAAATGGCCCCGCTTCGCGGGGCGATACCGGCCTACCGGCCGGCATTGTTAAGTCAAATCTTTCTTATACTGGGATTTGAAATGGAACATATTTAACACGAAGTAAAGCATAGTATCTAAGGAATGTCCGGTATATGACCGGTAAATTATCCCCCTGCTTCGCAGGGGATGATTAATCCCGAAGGGGGATAAATTATGGAAAATTAATCCGTTAATGTATTTTAATTATTAGTGAACTTGGTAAGCCCTTAGTTTTCTAAATATAATGTTATATTTAGAGGTAACATATAAAGATTAATCTGAAATTGTTATATCGAACTTAGGGTATAAGAAGATTCAAAAAGCGAATGCAGATTAGTAATAGATCTGATAAAGTTTTATAACTTAATCCGAGAGGATGCAGACTTGAATCATTGTGATCTTCATAATTATTTAGCTCTTTAAGAGCAATATGATAATCTAAAGCTTTCGGTAGATTATGATAGAGATCTTGTTATAATACAAGTGAAAATAATTATTGCTAAATAAAAGCCCACATAGTGGGTAATTGGCTAATATTGTAATATGGGCCCGCCTTCGGCGGGCCGATATTATCCCCGGCTCCGCCGGGGAAATATTACAATTAAGTAAGATTGCATGAGCCGTATGCGATGAAAGTCGCACGTACGGTTCTAAGGGGGGGAAAAACTGAGAGGTTCTACCTATCCCAATTGGGCCAGTGAGTTATATAATTTAGTGAAAAATTGAATAAAAATTTTTATATATAAATAGAAATAAATTAAATTATATAGGCCCGAAAGCAAACGATCTACACATGTCCAAGTGTATATACAACCTATTTTAGGTTTATATATGACTCAATAGGTAATTGTAGCAATAATTTCTAAAGAGGTGTGTGTAGCTGTGACAGACAAATCTGGTTTGCAGATAGCTGGTTTTCTGCGAAATATATTTTAGTATAGCCTTTATACATATTTAAACTGGTACAGCACTTAAATAACTTTGGGGAATTAGAATATAATTTTATCAAAATATTTAAACCTCGGAATCAGTTAATAATAATATAAGGAGTCAGACTTATTGCGATAAGGTAGTAGGTCGAGAAGGAAACAACCTAGACTATTAAATGAATGTCCCAAATATTAATTAAGTGAACAAAATCTATCCTACTTTTATTTTTTTTAATAAAGGTTGAAATTATATGTTATAATTTCTTCCCCTCAGGGGAAGATAATCATCCCCCGCTTCGCGGGGGATAATTTCACATTATTTTTCTTCGGAATTATATACGGGGTATTAAATTATAGACAATTAGTAAGTGGGTTTGACAATAATCAACTTTTAATGAACATGTAACAATGCACTAATTTTATATATATATATATAAATAATATATATATTTATTAATAATAGAGAAAATATATCGGGTCTAAATTAATAACAGTATTATAGATATAATCATTAAGATTATATGGTAGCAGAATATATAATGGATAATTATAAAGAGATTGCTGGCTTGAGTAACGATAGATAATATAAGATTATCCCCTTATTCATAAGGTTTTACTATAAACGAACGGTCCCTAAGATAATTATAGAAATATAAAATTGATGGGTGAAAGAACAAGAAAATAAAAATGAACCGTACTGTAGACCGACACAGGTATGATTAGCAAAAAGGGAATGGGATAACTACTTTGAATGAACTCGGCAAAATAAATCGTGCGACTGTTTACCAAAAACATAGCTTATTGCATACTAGTAATAGTAAGTATAATAAGTGATATCTGCCCGGTGTTAGTTTAATAAATATTATTATTTAATAGATAATTTTATAAAAGACTGATAAACGGCGGTCTTATTGTGAGGATCCGAAGGTAGCGGTGCGACAAGATAAATGAGGGGGTTCGTTGCCCCCTGATTATATCCCCCTTTGGGGGATAAATTCGTAATAAGAATAAGGTGAAAACCCTTTACAATAAAAGTCATATTTGTAAACCTAATTCAACATGCATTATGAGTAATTATTTTGTATGAAGCTTGAATGACAACGGCTATAAACTTTATCTGATATAAGTGATCTGGTCTAGGTTAGAACGACATGATTAGTTTATCAAAATAGTGGATTAAAATCTCGTTATAGGAAAGTAACATGATCAGTTTTTGGTTACTATATATGATTTAAATAATATCGACGCTACGGATATTATTATATGACTTAATAATAAAAAATCATCGGGATATAGCTATAATCTAAATCGTTCATTAAAGTCTTATTACGGAAACTTGGTAAGCCTTATACATACCTATATTTTATAGGAAGTAATATATAAAATTATATATAATGGAAATTATTATATAGTGTAGAAGGTAAAGGATAAATATAAAAAGCGAATGATTTTATGTAATGTAAAATATAGAGTTAAATAACTCATTCTGAAAGGAAGCTAACTTATATATAAGGCCATAAAAAATTTTATGGTTTGAGCCGTAAGCAGTGAAAGTTGCACATACGGTTCTTAAGGGGGGAAAGCTTGAGAGGGCCTACCTATCCTAACAAATTCATTGACGTATAATTGACGTCCTGCATGAATGAATATACGATGCGATAACTGTATCCAAAGTAGACTCAGTGAAATAGCAATTGCGGTGAAATTAGTACTATAATAAATATATTATACGCCGGGTTGGTGTAAATCCAACTTTATAGTTTTAATAATGCCGGCCGTAGGCCGGTATGGCCCCGCTTAGCGGGGCCATGATATATTAAATGTCTTAAATGATAGATAAGTATAATAAATAAGAATACAATCGAAATAATACTTACCCCTTAAATATAAGGGTAAATTACATATAGGCAATATGTAGTTTAATCACTATAAATAAAAAGGTGAAAACGGTTAATGACATCTTAGTTAAAGACCGTCGGCAGTTGTATATGTCGCTACAGACTGGTTCACCGAGGTTAGACTGAAATGTCTGTCTAAATGTACAGTCGGATTCTGTAATATAATATTTATATTATATAGAGGTGAAAGATGTATAAAAAAATACAACTTATTAGTACTTAAGCAAGAAACCTTTGTAGGTCAAACCTACTTAAATTAATCAGAATTGGAAGATGCCGTATATCCGTAGGTTGACAAAAAGACCCTATGCAGCTTTACTATATCTTTATTTTGATTTTTAATCATAATACTTTTATGATTAGCCTTTTTTCATTTATTTCAGCAGATTAGGTTATATTTATATTTTAAATCAAATGAGATACCTATATAATTGAAAAAAGAATCTAATTAATACAGTCAGAATTCTATAATATAGAATGTTAGTTATACTAATTGACTTAAGTTTAACTTATTTAAGAAAGAGTAAAGAGGTTAGTTTCGATGGGGCGTCGACATCAGCGAAAGCATCTGATGTGTCTAATAACAATGATCTTGATTAATCAAGACTAAATGTTTAATTAAATTTTTTATTTAATAGTAAATTACGTACAATAATTCTATATGGTAAATAGAATAAAAGATTATAAGTAAGGATAACAACATAATTGTGCGATGATAATAACACTAACAAGTGGAATTAGTACTTACGTAGAGTGTAGTGAACAGGCATAAACAAATGGTATGGATGTCGATAACGGATTAAAGTTACGCTAGGGATTAATTGTTAGTTCCTTTATATAGAAATATATATTTATCTACGCTTTAGTTAGATAACTTTCATTTGAAAGATATTAATTGGGTGAATTACATAGAACTCTTTATATATAAAGACAATATGTAGCGAAACATATATTAGTTAAATTTTTAAGATATATGAACGTTCAACGACTAGTAATTGAGTAAACTAACAATAATATTACCACGAGCGCCCAATACCTATGAATTATCCCCCCCGCGAAGCGGGGGTATGATTATATCTCCCAAAGGAGATAAATGGCCCCGCTTCGCGGGGCATATTATATCCCGGCTACGCCGGGATAAATTATTAGGTAAAGAAATAGTCTGAACTATATAGTAATATATAGATGTTGTTATTAAAAAAACAACAAATAACAAAATTGAACAGGGTAATACCGCGTGAGAGTTGATATCGTCAGCGGTGTTTGCCACCTCGATAAATAACGATAGTCGAGTTTAAATAGGTTTAATTGCAAGAAGTCTAAAATATATGACATATTAGTTTGATATATAAAATGATGATTTGCAGCGAATTATTATTTATATAAATAATATATATATATTATAAGAATAATAAACGTTCAACGACTAGTAGGTGAGTAAAATAAAATATCCTACCACGAAATACCTAGAAATATATATATTTATATTTTAAGATATAGTCTGAACAATAATGAAAATTATTGAAGTTAATATTAAATAAGTTAACGATAACAAATTGGTCGTCTAGACTCGTCCTCCTGGTCGCAGCAACTAGGTAGGGTAGGACTGTTCGTCCTCTAAGGAGTTACTTGAGATGGGTTAATTACGACGTGAGTCAGTAATGATTTTATCATCTATGGATTTTTTTCTTATCTGTTGCCTTAAGTGTACGCAAGGATAATAAGGTACATTCCTATGGTTAATTATTATATTTAGCTAAGAATGTTGTGTTTACATATTGAATGCATATCAAATATTAAATCCTTCAGATAAGTTTATACATTATAGACTATAATGTATTAGTTAATTTGTTATATTTGCAAATATACTAATTTATTTACTCATATTTTATGAGTATAAAAAAAAACATATACCTAAAATATATTTAATGGGATCATAGATTAATTGGTAAATCTTTCGCTTTGCATGTGAACAATATCGGTTCGATTCCGATTGATTCCATATTTTTTTATTTGTATTTATAATAATTATTAAAAATTAAAAAATAAATGATTTGATTAGATGTTCCAACACCATGAGGTGTACGTTTACAAGATTCAGCATCACCTAACCAAGAAGGTATACATGAATTATATGATCATATAATGTTTTATTTAGCATTAATATTAGGTTTAGTTTCTTATATATTATATGTAGTTATAGTAGATTTTAAAAATAATAAATTTGCTTATAAATATTTAAAACATGGTCAAACATTAGAAATAATATGAACTATATTCCCAGCTGTTATATTATTATTAATAGCTTTCCCTAGTTTTATATTATTATATTTATGTGATGAAGTTCTAACTCCTGCTATGACTATTAAAGTTGTAGGTTTACAATGATATTGAAAATATGAATATTCAGATTTTGTATCAGAGAAAGGAGAAACTATAGAATTTGAGTCATATATTATACCTGATGACATGTTAGAAGAAGGTCAATTAAGATTATTAGATACTGATACTTCAATTGTTTTACCAGTTGATACTCACGTTAGATTTATTGTAACTGCTAATGATGTATTACATTCTTTTGCTGTACCTTCTTTAGGTATCAAAATAGATGCTACTCCTGGTCGTTTAAACCAAGTTAGTGCTTTAATACAAAGAACTGGAGTTTATTACGGTCAATGTAGTGAATTATGTGGAGTTAACCATTCTTTAATGCCTATAAAAATAGAATGTGTACCTATTAACGAATTTATCGAATGATTAGCTGAAGCTGAATAATTTTTCATATATATTCATATATAAAACACCCTAAGAAATATTATAAAGGTAAGTTTATATAGCTTAATGGTAAAGCAATGTACTGTTAATACATCGATTTTGGTTCAATTCCAAATTTAAACGTAAAATGAATATATAATAAAGTAATGGTTATTATCTTAATGATCTTCATCATTATTTAAAGTAATTAAAAAAAATAAAAAAAAATGAATTTAATAAGTGGACTATCAAGTTTATTAGCTATGGGATTATTATCACCAGTACAAAGTATATTATGATTAATAATATTATTTGTAAGTACAGCTATATCATTATATAATCAAGATTTTATGTTAATGGGAATATTATATATATTAATATATGTAGGAGCAATTGCTATACTATTTTTATTTATATTATCATTATTAAAAATAGATTATATACCTCAAGGAAATGTATCACCATTAATAATAACTTTATTATGTGTATGCTTTATACCATTAGATTTAACATATGATTATAATGGAATAATAATGGAATTTAATAATACATATAATGAATTAACAGTAGTAGGAAATCAATTTTATACTGAATATGCTATATTATTAATAATAACTGGAATAATATTAATATTATCTGTTGTAGGGGCAATAGCTATTACCAGATAAATGTTACAATTTTTAGAATTATTATTAATGTTTGTGTCAGTGTTATTAGCAGTAGCTTTTTTAACAGTAGCTGAGCGTAAAACACTAGGTTATATGCAGCGTAGAGTGGGGCCAAACGGAATTGGTAATTTCCAAGAATATATAATTAAAATTAATGAAAAATTTAAATAATAATAATGAAATAATAAATAGATCCCTCTCAGGAGGATCTATATCCCTCTAAGAATGAGAGGGTCATAGTAATGATTTAACCCTTAAAAATAATAATCTATCTCAAAATGAATTATTTGTAAGATAATGGGAAGATAATTTAAAACAATTTAAAGTTATAAATCAAGTTAGATCATTTCATTCAATAAATAATATAAAAGAGGGGATTAATATTAAAACAGTGTTTTACCAATAAAAATAAAATGATATAAAATATGTAGATATATGCTTAAATATGTTATGTTATCTTCAGATGAAAGATCATTATTTTTAAATAGATGAAAAAATATAGGGGGGTATATATTTAATACAATATAAACAAGATAATAAAATATATGCCCGCCGTAGGCGGGGATATTAGTAAACAGAAAATTAGGTTAAAGATTATCCTTTTTCATTAAGCAAGTTATTTATTCTAGGCCAAAGTATATAATATATAATTTTTATTTGATAATCAAATCTACCCACATTTGTGAATTTATCGCCCCGCGAAGCGGGGCGATACCGGCCTACGGCCGGCATTATATAAAATATACGAAGTGAAAGTAAACCTTTTGCTAAAAACTATCAAATTGCGGGAAAGTCTTAAAACTATTTCAACTAAGTAAATATAGTAATATGTTTATGGCACAGGTAATGACTCGTGGTATAGTAAAATCGAAATAGATGTACGAAAGGAAATAGACAATCTGCAGCCAAATACCTACTTATTAAATATTCTCAATATCATCAGGTAATTATAAAAATGGTTATATAAAATATTTATTAACATATCCCCCCGCTTAGCGGGGGGGGTAATATCGGCCGAGAGGCCCATATTAGGTATGCTGTTCATCGACTAAAAGGTAGTTGGTATTTATTTTATATCCCTTAATAAGGATATATATACTTAAGATATAGTCAGACCTTATTCGAAAGAATACAGAAATATATATATATATATATTACTCATAAGTAACAATATACCCGCCGTAGGCGGGGATTGTCAACTAATATTCTCACATAGTGGGGATTAGAGTCTCAAATTTAATGAGTCGTTAAATGGATAGTTATGCTCTATTTACAAAAAAGGAATAAAATAACTATTTAGGGAGAAGTCTTCCAAAAAATATCTAACCATATACCATAAATTAGTCAATAAGTATATGCATGATATAAGAAGAGATTTGTATTATGGAATTTTAATGGCGATTGCAGATGCTGCAAAGTTACTATTAAAAGAAATAATTATACCTACACATGCTGATAAATTAATATTATTTATAAGTCCTATTATATCTTTAATATCAGCATTATTATGTTGATCAGTAATACCTTTTGGACCAGGTATAACTATAACAGATCATAATTACGGATTAATATTAACATTAGCTATAAGTAGTGTTGGAGTATTTGGAACATTATTAGCTGGATGATCAGCTAATAGTAAATATTCTTTATTAGGTTCTATACGTTCTACTGCTCAATTAATTAGTTACGAGTTAGTTTTAACTACTATTGTTTTATTATGTATATTATTTGCTGGAAGTATGAATTTATCAAGATATGTTGAATTACAATCATCTATCTGATTATTTATACCATTATTACCATTATCAATTATATGATTTATAGGTTGTGTTGCAGAGTGTGCTAGACCACCTTTTGATAATGTTGAAGCTGAATCAGAATTAGTTTCAGGACATATGACAGAATATTCTTCTTCTATTTTTGTTCTATTTTTCTTATCTGAATATGCTTCAATTTTATTCTTATCAACATTAACTGTTATATTATTTTTTGGTGGTGGTACAGGTATAATTTTAGGTTTAAAAGCTAACGTATTTGCATTTACTTATATTTGAGTTAGAGCAACTTTACCAAGAGTTAGATATGATAAATTAATAAATATGTGTTGAATAATATTCTTACCATTATTATTTGCATTTGCTATATTCTTACCTTCATTAATATATATATTAGATGCTCAAATACATTTAAGTGCTAATTATATACTTTAAATATCAAATATCATATTTTTTTCCTCTGTGAAATGATAAATCGACATTATTTGATATATATATTCATATATGAATAGATGATAATGACTCCTACCGGAAGTCATTTGTTCAATAAAATTATTATCATAATTATTATTATTAAGAAATATGTTGATTATTCATTGTTATAAAATCTTTATCATATTTAATAAAATCTAATTTAGGTATTTTTAATTTAGAGATTTTAGATTTATTCTTTTCATTAGGTATAATAATATATTCTGGTACATTATTAATATCAATAAGTTCTAATTGATATAGTTTTGATAAAAAATCATTATGAAAAGTTAATAAGAAATTGGAATTACTATAGATATCTATATATAAAGAAGTTAAAGTATTTTTCAATATAGAAATATTAGATATAGAAGTACCAAAACAATCATGAATAGATGTAAAATTTTTACAAAAACTATTAATTTTATATAATCGATCTATTAACATTAATAGACTATTAGCATCTAATGAATGAATTAAATTAGGCATTAAAGCTAAATTATTTTTACTTTTATTAGGTAATTGATTATTATAAATTTTTACTGAATAAGAATTTTTATAATAAGACGATTTATGTATTCTATAAATATTTTCATCCATATAATATTGATTAATCATTAATCCACTCGGTAAAACTCAAGGTGTAGGTATATTTAATGTATTACATATTCTAGCTACTTGTCTTAAATAATTTATAAACTTCTTTATTAATGGATATTGATTCATTATTACAAATTGTATAGTATTAACTAATGATAAAATTTGTTTAAATGTCAATTTAATATTTTTATCATTGATATATTGATAATAAGTTATTTGATTATCACCGAATAAATTTAAATTATTATTATTATTATTATTATTGGAAGGTAATTGAGTAAACAATTTAAGTACCTCAGCAACTTGAGTATTAGAAGAAGCATTATAAGGAATAATCATTATACATTTTTTGATCATATCTCTATGAATAGTTATAGAAGCGAGATATTTAGATTCAGGATCATCTATAGTATTTAAATATTGTTGAACACAAGAAGTAATATAAAGATATCAGTCATTAGGTATATCATTATCATTTATATTATTTAAATTTAATTTAAAACACATATCGGCATCGTTTAATAATAAACCTATATGTTGAAAACCATTACAAGTAGCATCTAAAGTAATAATAAAATTAGAATAATAAGAATCTTTATTATTAATTAAAGCATCATGATATTTAGAAAATTCGAAACAAAAATTAATAAAATCTAATTTATTAGAAGCTTTATCTAAGAAATCATTATTATTATTATTATTATTATTATTATGATTATGTATATTAAGAATATTAGAACAATTATCATCAACTCATTTTACACAATCATTAAAAGATAATTTGTTATTACCATAAGATCTAGCTCCATAAAGTTTAAAGTAATTAATAGATTCAGAATCTTTTAAATTAACTAAAGAACTATTAGAATATTCTAATAAACTTTTAGCTAAAGTCGTACCTTGAAAAGATAATGTAGTAATTTCACTATAAATACGACCACGAAAATCCATTCTTAAAGGAAAATAAAACGCATTAAGCTCACTATATAAACGAGCTATATTCATTACCATACAATCTAATCAATATTTACTTTCTAATGAAGCTAATTCACGACGACTTTGTTTAGTATTAATTAATTTAAGATTAGAACAACGTTCCTTATAATCAGAATCTGAAAGATAGAAATGATATTTACTATTATTTTTAATAATAAATTCTAACATCGCAATATTTATACGATAACCTGTAAACATCATATTATTAATACTATTCAATATAAGAGAATTTGATGATATTGTACTTTTAAATTTATAATTAGGTTTAGTATAAAATAAATCATTAACATATTTAGTACCATTTAATAAAAAACCACCTAAATAACCATCACTAACGGAACTTTTAACAATAGGATTAGGAGGAATAATCATAGGTAAATTAGTTTTATAAACATGAAAATGTTTATTAACATTATTAAAATCAGAAATATATTTACTTTTAAACTTATCAACAACACTAATATAAAGAATATTATCAGCATCTAAAGTAGTAGAAAATATACCCAATTCATATTCAAATAATTCTTTAATAAAAGGAAACATAATACCAAAAAGAACACTATGAAAATTAACATCTTTAGAAATATATCGGTCTTTAAATGAAGATAAATTTTCATCAGGTAGTTTATTCTTAAGATAAATGGAATATATAACATGATTAAATCAATCTAATAAAGTTCTAGATAAAATCTTATTATAATCAGATTGTTTATTATGAATATCATTATATATAATTTTATAAAATAAAGAAGAAACTAAAGACAAATATAAATCTTCAGAAATATTTAAAGAATCAAGAAAAGAACCAAAAGAAGAACGACGATTACGAAAATAATTACGAATAAATAAACGAATAGAAGAAGAATTATCAGATAAGAATTTAGATATAACAGAACTATTTAATAATAAAGGAATATCAACATCACAAACAAAAAGTTGATTATTTTCGATCTGTAATTGAACCTCTCTTTTAGAAAGAGTAGGATCTTTAAACAGAGATAAAATTTTAGTATAAAAAGATGAATAAAAACGAAGCATAGTAGGAAAAATGGAATATTAAAACAATAAAGGGCTGACCTCGAACAAGATTAAGGAAAAATTAAAATATAAGATTAAAGAAGGGATGAAGACCCTAAAAAAATATGCAATATAAAATATAGAAAAATAAAAAGAGAATAGAATAATAAGGCATAAAAATCAGAATATTAAAAATAAAATTAAAAATAGAAGGGAATCAAACCAATAAAGAGAAATCAAACAACAGAAAGTCGGTTGAATGATATCAGGAAGAAAAATAAGGAAAAGAATATCTTTCTATTAATGCGAGGGAAAAGAAGGAAAAGGGGGCTGACAGAAAGATATTCTTTTCCTTATTTTTCTTCCTGATATCATAAGAAAAATAAG